AATCCCCCCTTCCCACAACAGAACAGAAAAACCAACAGAACACGAACACCAGCACGTATGAAAGCAGACCTAAGGAGCGGGCAACTATCCAATCTTCACTCAAATGGACTTATTTCCCTTCGTTAACTACTTCAAACGGTGTAGCTACCTCGGCTCCATGTTGGGACAAAGAGCAATAACCGTGCTTATCCTTCTAATAAAGAAACAAAAACTTGCCTAAGAAACCGATTCACTCATTACTCCTACTACTAGTATAGAAGAAGATCTATTAACGCGCATGGCTACCTATATAACAGGGGGCCTCTGACCTCTGTCTCACAACCGAAAATAGAACCTGTAGCTTCATGCCCCGACCTGAACTGAACTACTACTGGCTTAGCTGCCTAGCTACTAATAACTTGGAACCCGACATGCTAATATAGTAGAAAGAGTATAAGTAGGATTCCACTTAAGTAGGATTACACTTAGGGCACACTTATTAGCTACAGTTCCCATCTGTCTTGTAAAGAACTAGAACTCGAGCTGCCCGCAGTTACGGGACCGGACGTAGCAACTACAGTTACTCTTGCTCCGGAGCTTACCAATCCTTGCTTCAGCGGATTAAGGTAACCTTAGCTACTTACTTGTATTAGAGTAGGACAAGGACTTTACTCTATTACCTCCTATTTCATATCATACTTGGGAACTACTATCTGAATAGACGCCTTGGGTCAACTCCTAGCCCGAAACCCTCCTAACTCCTTACTGAGATTGAGGGGGGGTAAGGTGGGTTACTTGCTGGACGATAAGTACGGTAGCGAAGCCTAAGATTAGATGACTGATTAGATTACTAGTTTGGTTAACTCAGGCTCTACGACTAAATCTCAGATCTGAAAGAATATAACTCAACAGAAAGCTGCCTTTACTTGGCTTCAAGTACCATAAGAGAAGGAAGAATAGATGGAAGCTAGAGAGTAGCTGCCTAGATACAAACTAAAAAGCCTGGATTTGGCTAAAAGAACCCATTAGTTGCATTCTACTATTAGTACCTATTATTCTTATTCTAAAGTACCATAACGGCTCCTTTTCCCGACAACAGAGCGGAGATCTTACTTTCTCAAGTCATACGTCTTTGGCTCAGACAACAGTGTTACCCTATACTTATTATTACTTACTAGCGCACTTCACTTCAACTCATACTACTTTACTTACAGCTTAGTCTCAAATAAAAGATACTTGCTTTTAAACGAAAGGTGCGTAGCTGCGCACGGAAAGGGGTCCAGAAAGCACAGTAACAGCTATGAGATAGGCGCCTTCTCACCTAATACCCGATACCAATACTAAGGATTGAAAGTAGCTAAATCCGCTATAGGGCAGAACTCCAGATCTACGAATAGAAGCGGGCAAGCACCTTTAACAAGCAAGTAGCTAGCTTCCAACTTACTTAACAGCAAGGAATTCCAAAGCTGCTTAACTAAAAGGTCAATCAAAACGAGGGTCCGGAGGATAATCAAAAAAGCGGGAGTTGAGTATGAAGACGCTTCGAATGAGCCCGCATTCCAGATAGAAATTCCCGACCTATTGTTTTTCTGGAAAGACGTCCCTCGCGCTGGAGAGCACGGTCGTTAACTGCCTCTCCGCTTCCCCCGTGCTTGTACTTGCAACAGCGAAGAAAGCAGACCCATTAAGTGACTCCTGAAGACTAAAAGAATGGATTGATGGTTGAACTTGACTCGAACACGTGTTTACCATTTCGTAATCGTTGATAAACCCGGTTGAAGAATCGCATTCTGCAGTTGACTAAAAATGTGGAATCGGTTATGATAGCCTTTCTATTTATGCGGGTTGATGGATAAGCCCTTTCCCCTAATTAGTAAGTCCGCGGGGAGATAATTCCACATTTGGAAGTGAGGGAAGGGTTGAATGCGTTATATCATGCTCTTCATCCCTTTGATCGAAAGCCAATTCTTGCCGTCCTACACCCCCAGTCATTAACCAGGTCTGCATCAAGATAGATTCGGTTTTCTCTCTTTCAAAACCTTTGGCGGTACTAATCGTCACCTCACTCTTTCTTCTTTTTTTCGGTATGCGGTATGCCGCTCCACAAGCAAGGAGCATCCAGCCTAGATTTATCTGTCTTGATGGATTTCCTGGATTGCCTGGAACTGAGAAAGACTATAAAAAAGCCCTCATAAAGTGCCTTTTTTCTACCGCTGCGCCTTACTCTTTGCATTCAAATCTGTAGCTGGACGATTAGATGGATGCAAAAGGGCGACGTCGAGGCATGTGCGAGAAGCTCTATTTCAAAGCTTAGGCGGTCAACCCTCGAAAGGAGGAAGTCTAGGAAGCCACTCACGGCTCTTAGCATGCTGTTTTCTTACTCGACTCGATAGTGGTGGGAATGCAAAGACATCCTAAACCAGCTTCCCGGTAGACCCTATTTCCATTTCGTCGAGAAAGAACTATTCTATGACAGCTCAAGTGAAGAAGGTGTAGGAGCAGAAGTAGCTCGATCATAGGCCTCAAGTGGTTATAGATCGGAACAATTAGGGCTTTCCCCTTCGGAGTTAGATACTACTTACTTAGGCGATTAACCAGATGCAGCTCACGCAGATCTTGCTGTGCGTATGAAAGCTCAAATTGATGGAGGTCTCAACTTAACTGCTGATGGAACCCTCGGAACCCCTCCGTTTTTATGTGGTATAGTCCCCCGAAACCGTGGAGTTTTCTATCTAGGCTAACTGCCCTTGGAAGCATCTTCCAAAGGTTATTCCAACATGAATGAGATTAATCAGAAGGAAAGTATAAAAATATTTGACTACGTTCATCTACTGTTGGCGCCGGTGTCATAGCACGACCTACCGGGAAGCTGACTCACGCTTTCATGCTAGTAAGGGTTTTTCTTCTTTAATTTCCAACACGTTCGGAGTCTTTCAGATGGGAGTCGAAGAATCGTGCAAAAGGCGTCAAGGAAGGTTAGATTCCATTGAAAGGTCGGTAATCGAGGCCTAGACCTCTCGCAGGTGAGCCAGCCCCTGTACCAACATCTATATCAGCACCCATAGAAAAAGAGGAAGCCGCAGCGGCATATGAGACAAGTGGTAGGCTTAGATCATCAGATGCAAGTTCATCTCGATTGGAAACTAGAGCACATAATCAAACTTAGCTATGCTATGTATTTTCAATCTCTCCCGAATACCAAGTTGGTCTCTTCTCCCTCCGAATTCCTACTCCCTATTTGGATATGATGAACAGCTGGTTGAGCGAGTAGACTACTTTGCTTTGAAACCTTACGTTCCGGCTAGAACATTCGCTCACTTTAATTAAAAAAAGTCTCAAGCTAGTATATTGGCCCCCCGGAAAAGCTACTGACAATTAGGACCCGTTTTTCGAGTGAAACTGCCCTTAATGGCTGAATGGTTAAAGCACCCAACTCATAATTGGTGCATCCAGCAGTAGGAATTGAACCCACGAATTCTAGGTTCCCGTCCGTTTGTTTTGATTGAACCGTGTTTCCACTCCTACATTGGAACAGTTGGAACATAAGACCAAACGCCAGATTCTACCACTGCAGAGCCCAATGAAAGCCCTACACCAAGTATCTCGCTTTGATTCAACTCGCAATGTACGTTCACTTGATCGACCAGAAGAGAAGGTGTGCTCGGGACCCGGCCCGGAGGTGCTAGTAGCAAACCGTGATGACAAACGAGGACATGCCAAAAGAAGACATAAAGTAGAGTCGCCAAGCCAAGAGCAATTCACTTGCTGCAATCAGAAGCTGGCTATATCTTCACCCGCCTCGGCCAAATATACGAAGAATAACCGCCGAAAACGACCCAAAAGGTATCTTTACCGAAGCCCCGAAAGCAAGTTTCTCTTTAAAAAAAAAGGTACATCCATATCCATAAACTTTATTATGTAATTCAGAAAGAGCTTTCCCTCTCCAATCATGATTGTGACTCTCTCATCACTGAAATTACTTCTGAGGAATCTATGTCTTTGAAAAGGGTTTTAGGATATTTTGATATGATGGTCTTGCTGCTGCTGAAGGCCTTCTTGCCCTATCATCCTAAGTGTGAACCTCACTCATCTGCGGATGATCTAATGGTGTTCCAAGCAGGCGATCTTCAAGCCCAAGCTTTGAAGTTTTAAGAATAAGAATGTTTTGCTCTGACTTAGATGGGCTTGACTTAGACACCCTTCCTTTTCTACTCCGAAAGCAATCAGCAGCCGGGTAACCAGGAAAAGTCCTTGCCTTGCCACTACGAAGGAGGGTGGATCACGAGATTGAACTCATTCCTGGAACAAAAACCCCATTCCTCTCGTTGCAGATCTATTCGATTAACCGAGCAATGCAAAATTTTTCACTAAACTTGATTAAAGGTCGGGGTATCATCAAGTTAGAATTTCTGAGGGAGACGAACCAAAGACAACCTGTGTTACTCGGTATGGGGCTTTTGAATTTCTTTTATGCCTTTTGTACCTTGATGAATCAGGTATTTCATGAATATCTCGAGAAGTTCGTGGTGATGTATCTAGACGACATTGTGCTTTCTAATTCATCTTTGGAAGAACATGTGGAACACCTTCGACTGGTCTTCAACAAATTGCGCGAGAACCCACTCTACTTGAACTCTACTTGAAGAGAGAAAAATGTGCCTTTGCCCAACAACGCATCAAGTTCTGGGGCCATATCATTGAGCATGGCCACATTCGGATGGATTTGGGGAAGGTGAAGGCGACCCGGAAGACCCCCAATAATGTGACGGAATTTAGGTCCTTTCTGGGACTAGCTAACTACTATCGTCGCTTTTTGAAGGACTACTCACGAAGGGCTACACTTCTGACTGATCTTTTGAAGAAGGGACGAGATTGGAACTGGTCTAAAAAATGCCAAGTGGCCTTTGACGATTTGAAAGAGGCGATGATAAGTGACCCAGAACAAACTTGCTCTTCCAGATGTAATGAAGCCCTTTGAGGTACAAACGGATGCCCCAGATTTTTGTTTAGGGGAGTCCTATTGCAGGAAGGTCACCCAGTTGCATATGAGAGTCGTAAACTGAGCGACCCAGAGACAAGATACACAGCACAAGAAAAGGATCTATTGGAAGTAATCCATTGCCTTAGGTTAGGGTCTGGAAACACTACTTATTGGGGTCCAAGTTTGTAGTGAAGACAGATAAGACTGCAGTGAGCCATTTTCTTACGCAGCCAAAGCTCCCCCGCACGGTGGCAGGAATTCTTGGCGGAGTTCGACTTTAACTTTGAATATAAGACGGGTCAAACCAATCAAATAGCAGATGCTCTTAGCCGGAAAGCAGAACTAGCAGCTTTAAAATACCTTTCCCACACCTCCGCCAGCCAAGTGGCAACCTCAGTGCGGGAACATCTTAAGGAGAATTAGTCTAAAGATCCTACGGCTCAAGCCCTCCTGAATTTGATGCGAGAAGGGAAGACCCGTCAGTTCTGGGTGGAGGACGGACTTTTGATGACAAAAAGGAAAGGGGCACCGATTGTTTGTACCGAAGGTTGGAGATTTTAGGAAGGTACTCCTACGAGAATGTCATGACGGGCGGGTCATCCGGGCTGGGCTGGCAGAGGACTTTCGCCTTAGTAAAGCAAGGGTACTATTGGCCAGAAATAAAAGACGATGCAATAGAGTACACCAAAACTTGTCTAACTTTGCCAGCAAGATAAAGTTGAAAGGAAGAAGACCGCAGGGTTCTTGGAACCACTCCCAGTACCAAGTCGGCCTTGGGAGAGTTTCCCCTTAGATTGAATCTCAAGCCTTCCGAAGGTGGGGGACAACAGTTGTATTCTGGTGGTTGTGGATAGACTCTCAAAATATGCAACCTTTATCCCCACTCCAAAAAGCTGTTCCGCCAAAAAGACTGCTGGATTGTTCAAATACGTTGTTAAGTATTGGGGTGTGCCACAGAACATTGTCAGTGATCAGGACTCAAGATTCACAGGAACCTTCTGGGATCTAAATGAAAGATCTCCTCTAGCTATCACCCACAAACGGATGGCCAAGACAGAGCAGTTTAATGTTCTCCTTGAAGAGTCTTTGCGACATTTCGTTAATGCCAACCGGGTGCAACTACTTGATGTAGCAAAATTATGTTTTCACTCCTAGAAGAGCTCTTCAACTAACAAAAGTCCCTTTGAGCTTGTTACAAGTCAACAACCATTGTTACCAAATACCGTTGACAAGTACGAAGGAAAGAGTCCCCAGGCCTTCAATTTCACCAAGGAGTGGAGGCAAAATGCAGACATTGCTCGAGCTTATCTTGAGAAAGCCCCAAAGCGCATGAAGAAGTGGGCAGACATGGGCCTCCAGAATTTAAGGTTGGCGACATGGTATTGGTGAAGCTATCTCCAGAATAACTCAGATTCCTCGGAAATCAAGACAAAAGACTCATCCGCAAGTATGAAGGGCCAGTTCCAGTCATAGAGTGGGCAAAGCTTCATACAAGATTGATCCACCAGATTGGTGGAAAGTCCACCCAGTGTTTCATGTCAGTTTTCTCAAGCCATAGCCATATCATGCTGATCCAGAAGATGCAGAGCGCAATCGACCAGCCATCAACAGCAAGCGACAACCGAGCAAAGAAGCGGAAGAGAGACTAGCGGAGAGAGTCATCACAGTGTCACGGAGGCCACGCCGCGAGTTTCTAGTCAAGTGGAGGAATCCCGGAAACGAGGACGTCGACCATTTGAGTGGGGGAGAGTGTCATAGGCCAATTCTTTTACATGTAGTATAGTTGTGGAGAACATGGGAGTGGAAATATTGTACTTGACAAATGCATTTATTTTGTAATTTCAAGGGGTGTGACACCTCTAGCATCTTGATGTCTCCTTCTACCACAAGTTCACACGCTCCTTATGCTCTTTAGGGGGGAGTGACTAGTTGGGCCCGTGAAAGTTGGTATCAGAGCTTCAAATCGATTGTGGGATATAAAAGCACCATGGCCAAAAGTGCCAAGATCGCTCGCATCGAAGCATTAGAGAAAGACCTTGAGGTGGCTTTGTCCGCAGCTCAAACTAAGCGCATTGAGACGCTCGAAGTAAAGATTTCTGAACTTGAGAATCATCTAGCGATACTCCCTAGTTCTTCGGATCGGCCAACAGAGCTTGAGGCCTCTCAAAGTGACGCTTTTGAATTTTTTACAGATAATGTAAAAGAGACCGTGAATACCTTGCAAAATGATTTGCAGGAGCTCAATGCCAAGGTGAGTCTGTTGATGCGCAATGCCAACAATTTGATTTCGGACCTTCGATGCTTGAGACTGGACGGGTGAAATTGCCAGAACCCCGGGCCTATCTATGGGGGTAATATAGATGCCAAAGAGGTAGATGAGAACTTTCTCTTTGACATGGAACAAGACTGTCGGGTGGTCCGAACCGATTCAGAGGAGCACAAGGTTACCATAGCCACAATGTACTTCACTGGGGATGCCAAACTGTGGTGGCGATCGAAGGTTGAAGACATTCAAAACAATCGGTGCACCATTAGCACAAGAGCTCAAACGAGAGCAATTCCACCCCGAAAATGTGGAGTAGAGTATATAGCGCGTTGCAAGTTGAGAGAGTTGCAACAGACCGGTTCACGTTAAAAAGGAACTTTCTACCCTTTCGTTTCTTTTATTCCACTATATCCTTTCAGTCGAGTCACCGCTACGCCCTTCTACTGAGAGGTGCACCCTTTTTTAGCGATATAGTGGATCGCTCATTCTCGCTTATCGAAGAACTCGCTTTCGAGTGAAGGCCCTCGTTATCGCGGGCTAGATTGAAGAAGAATCACCTGCACAAAATTAGAGTGGGTTTAGAACGTCGTGAGAGAGTTCGCTTCCTATCTACCCTTGGTCTTAAAGGGAGATAGTTGATCGAGAAAGCTCCGCCCAAAGGCGCCGAGTACATAGACGAGGCGGTCACCGGTAGGCTGTTACAAGGTAAGTGCCTATCCCTGTCTCTATCACGCCCTATTCTGAGCCTCTTCCCCCCTTCTCTGGGGCTTTTTCCTTTCCTGGGATCTCGTTTTTTTGAGTGATTTCATCCCTTGGGTAAGAAAGTCGTCCTAAGACCTTGCAGTTCTAGTTGGAGAGGTAACCCGATGTAGTTCTATTCCTTCTCCCAGGCATTCCTAAGCACTGGCATTTGTTCTCGTTTCCCCTTTGAATATTGGTTGAACATTGGCTATTATTCAAACCTATTTCTTTCTGGGCAAGCTTTTCACTTTTCAGTCAGCAGTATCGAATCTTTTAAGCCAAAGGAAAGGGAAATCCCATATTAGAAACTCTTAAGCTAGCCAGTATCAATTTGAACATCTTTATTAAGAAAGCGCTTGCTGTCACTGCCAGATAAGAGATACATTTTTTTTTTTATTTAATAATTCACTCTTGGGGAGGGCTATCTTTCCTTTGCATCTATTGGGATAAGTGTCTTATTACGCAAGAAAGCTATTTCCAGTTTTCTTCTATCCCGTGTGGGATAAAACTGAATCGAGTGTGAGTTCCTTTTTTTGGGGGTCTGTACGCTTTTCTGACCTTAAGCATATAAAATAGATTAGAGGATTGGATCTATAGTGCCTAAAGCTAGTGATAGCGGATTAGAGAATTCATTTCTTTCTAGTCATAAGTCCTCCCATTTATACTCTTAATAGGATTACCTAGAATGCTGAGCTACCAAACAAGCCAACGAGCGAGTTCGAGTGCTTCTGCCTCTGCTTGCGAGCCTGTCCTAAGATAATAACTTATCCCCGAAAGATAGAGTTCCCTGCCAGAGCTATTGGGAGTTCTCTTGTGAGTTCCCCGCCATCCCGACCTGTGCCTGTCCCTTTTTCAAGTGAAGTTCTAGTCCTTCGCCTTTTGGGCCAGTAACAAAGTCTCTTGAACTTCCTTAATTTCTGGAAAGGAATGGGGGAGCAAGCTATTAAGTTAGATGACTTAATCCAGTACCAGTAAGTAAGGAAGCCCCTTTGAAAGCATTATTCATTATCTGAGTGAATCCCGTCTTGTGACAAGTTTAAAAGAAGGACTATTGAAAGCGGGGATAGCGGATTATCTTCTCGGGAAAGCTAGCAAGCCATCTACTTTCTTTCTCTTTCCTTCACCCCTCAAGTAGTAAGGCTTTCCATCCACCCTGCCGGTCCTAATCAAATAAAAGATCTTATCCGGCTAGCCATTGGTCGCTTTATCAAATCTTCTCCAATTAGAGAGTCACTTCGTCCCTTTTGGAGTGGAGAGAGGAGTACCGGAAGCCCATTAAGTGTAATTTCTTCTCTTGAGACTTCTGTTACAAAAGTGCATTTGCTTCTGCCCGGGAGGGCTATATCTATCTTCTCTTTTCTTTTCTTTAGGAATTGCTTCTCTTTTTAGGTAAGGAATAGCCTTAGGCCCCTCGAGTCTCTGGGATTGGCATGTAATAGAAGGATTCGGATACTCGAAACAACTCGGCACTCGCATCGGTAAAATAACGTCTAATAGATAGACCTGGAAATCGATGCTTTCTGGCTCCTCACTTCCGGTCGGTGAGCCTCCCCTTTTTGTTTTCTTTGATTCACAAGCAGGAATTGAACCAGCATCTCCGGTTGCTTTCCCGGCGCACTTCCCTTTATTTTTTGTTATTGTGAAAGCCAGTTCCTCGTGATAGTACATGTGGGATTTGGTTATCGAGGTACAAGAAAGATGATTGTGGGAACGGTTCGCTACTAGGATCAAAGGATTCAATCCAGCCCCGGGCTACCCTGTTTGGGGCTGGATTGAATCCTTTTATCGGTCAGGAGAGGGGCCAAAGTAAGACAGTGAAAGAGAAAGCACTTCACGTAAAGAGCAGAACTTCTTTCACGTACTGAAAGGCAGGCCTTTTTCATGGTGATTTTTCTTTTTTGATTTCTTTGGAGAAGGGGAATGGTGAGGCGGGCCCCATCCACCAGATTACTTTAACTTTACAGACTGGAATGAATCCCAGGCACAGGAACTGGCTAAAAAAAGGGCTCTTATCGCATCTTATTGACTCAAGATTGGCTCGCTCTTTCCGCTCGCTGGTTTCACTGCGTAAACGTCCTATCCCTCTCTCTGGTCTAGCTTAGTCAATTTCCTCTGACCAGCTGATGACGTCAACTTAGTCGTCTCCAGTTTGTCGAGCTTATTAAGCTGCCTCTGACTCGCCGATCCGGTCGGTGATGTCACTTTTTGCCAGGGATGTGGGCACAGGCAGGTGATCTTGACTTTCTTTAGCAGCTTCAGCGGAGTTCGAATCTGCACTTCTAGCTTTCGAGGCTAAGCCACCACTACTTAAGTTTTTAAACGTTTTTCAACTAAGAGTTCTACGCCCGGCTCCCCCCTCTGTGTGAAGTCCGTTTTGTTTAGCTTTCTCCGCGTAGATCGGAGCTCACTCCTTTTGGTCCGGGTATCCGCCCTCTGATTCGGTGGAGTAACTGCCCGCCCTGTATCTGGTGGTGCCTGTCTGGCTGGCTTCGGCTTGCTGAACGTTGTTATTATTCTTTTTAGGGTCTGGTGGTCTTGCTGCAGTCAGCGCTCGCCTCATTCAATCCCCACCTCTCTGTATTGCTAGCACAGAAGGCTCTCTCTGTTCTTACTACCTACGGGATAAAGCCAAGCCATGGCCTCCAGGGTTGGTTGTCTTACTCGAGGTTCTGCCCGCTCCATCGATATCTTTCTTACTACTTTCCTTGCCTTGGCAAAGTCTACCTGTACGTTACGATTTCAAGCCTTTCCGAACGCCCGTTAGAACTGAACTTTGAAACCGGTAGCTTTGATGCCCGACGCTTCGTCATGCCAACCTTGAGCCCCTTTATTTAGCCCTGTACTGTGGTGAAACCGGAACTTATGGCTGAGTGTTTTTAGCCGCTTTTGACTCGGAAAAGCTGTTAGCCTTTTATGCCCTAGCCTTCCCTAGCCTTGAAAACGATTATGCTTTCGTAATTAGTTCCAGCTTAGCTTCGTCATGCCCACCGGAAGGAACGCCTTCACTCACGCCAACAACAACCTCTGCTTAAGCAGCCTACCTTGAACCAGCGAAAGTTAAAATCACATTTCTTTGCCTGAGAGAGAAGAGCGTCAGCCCGCACGGTCCCTGTGAGCAGCGGATTGCTTCCGCGTTGAGCCCTTGGCACTGACCTTTGAGACATCGTTCCCGTAGCACCTTATACCTGACCTTGGAATGTCACTCTGCCTCACAAAGATCATCTCTCTGGCACTTCCGCTTCCGGGGTTGGGTCAAAGCTATCGGTCGATCTCGTGGCGAGCCTTCCCCACCTACCTTACCTGGACCACCGTTAGCCCACCAACTTCCTTTGCAACCTGAACGCCCAACAACTTCCACTTCCACTGGGACTTGACCACCAACAGGCACTGGCTCACCTCACTACGCTCCGAAAGCTTCACCGTACTTTTCAGTTCAGCACGCCACTACTAGTTATTAAACCCCTTTGGGCATGGTCGGGGTACCTTTATCTCTCGTTATCAATTGAATCAGTCAAGAATACAATCAAGCGTTTATCGCCTTTGATCGCTCCCGGCTCGCTTTCGGGGCGAGCCTGCACTCTCGCTTCTCACTCGCCTACGAAAGAAAGCAAAAATACTAGACTCGACTTTTACACCTGCGCTTCCTCACCTGCCTCTCCACTCGTGCCTACTTTCACCAACCGTCCCCTACTCCATCCCTCTGCTTGGCTCTAGCCTTGTCCGGACCTCCACCTCTCTGAGTTCTCGCCCCCTGAGTTGCGTTCTTTGTCTCGTCCATCTGAGGCCGACGGCTAGGAAAGCATACCCTGATTGGATCGACCGAGTTCATCAGTTTCCAAAGGGGTATAAGGTGCCTGAGTTTGTTCTCTTTTCCGGTGAGGAGAAGAAGTCGACTATTGAGCATATAGCTCGGTTCTCGGTCCAGTGCGGGGAAGCTAGGTCCAAGGACTACCTCAAGTTGAGGCTCTTTGCCAACTCTCTTACTAAATCGGCCTTCCCCTGGTATATGAACATCCCTCCAAACTCTATTAACAGTTGGTACGATCTGGAAAGCAAGTTCCATGAGCAATTCTATAGGACAGACCCAGACATTCAAGTTGCCAATTTGGCAAGATTGACTCAGCTCCAACGGTCGAATCGCGAGGTTTAGGAAGCTTTACCCAGACTAAGGGGTACGTGACTCTTACGCACTACGGGTTAGTGACTCGTTAACACTCCCCGTTCCGTGGGCTCAAGAACTCGATGCGGATGAAACTCCTGCTTTTTGCGACTCGGTTCCTATTACAGACAGGTGGCAGCTTCCCATGCAAAGCTTAATCGTTAAGTTTTGTCAATAACCGTTTTTACGCCTGGGTGGAAAGTCTAGAGCCGCTTTAGGTGGTAACCATACGGGCACCGCCTCTTGACCTCTCGTGTAAAGTATATTACACTCGTTTTACCCCACTCTCGCTTCTACGCTCCTAACGCCTAGTTGTGTAAGCCAACAAGTGAGTTTTGCTTACGTGACACAAGACAGATTGAAAGCAAAGGTAAAGCCGTCCAGTGATCAAGTAAAGGTTACGAAGTGATTAAATTGAACGTACGAGCGAAACGAAATACTTTTTTATATCAATATAGATATAAATGGAGCGAGAATCGGGAGTTGATATTGAGAAACGGAAGAAAGGCCGTGGATCCCTGATAGCCTAGTTGCTTCGAGCCTAACCCCTTGCTTGCAACAGAAACAATACCCGGAGAAAAGTTTCTACGCCTGTAAAGCCATTGACCCTACGCCAAGCCCCGAAATAAAGAAGGAGGTTAGCCATCACGGGGAAGTGCAGTAAGTTATCTAGGATATGATAGATAAAAATGGAAGGAGCGACCCTTGGACCTATAACCTTACCTTTTTGGGGCTCACTCCTTTCCTACTCGCTTGATCTTGATGACCAAGGACTAGAAACGAAAAGCTAACTTCCAACCCTTGGAAAAACCTGATTCAAGACTTGCTGTACTCACTTTGATGTATTTTATAATATAAATTATAACTAGCTTAAGGCTTGCTAGAACTCGTAACACAGCTTATAAAGAATACAAGATAAGATCTCAAGTAAGAGTAAGAGACTTAGTCTAAGAAAGGAAAGTCATTTCGTGAAATGGGATTCGTAGCCAGCAAGCAATAGCATCCTGTTGTTATAGAAGAAATGAAATTGCATAAAAGAAATAAGGACCTCGCTCGAAAGCGAAACGAAATGGGGGACACTATCGGGTATGCCTGACAGAGAGAATTGCTTGCAACGCAACTACAAGCCCAGATGCACGAATGAAAAGAATAAACGAGCTTTTAGCTCGAGAAGGCATCTTTTGATCGTTGAACTTTCACGCTCATATAGCGAGAAACTATTCCAATTTCTAAAAATAGCTCAGTAAATGAATGGTCGAGCAAGTGGCTGATGACAAGAATACATACCGGCGCGATTTCGATCCAGTGTTTGTGCCAGCCCACTAACCCCAGGAGGGGGTACACCAAAGACAAAGACAATCCAACCAAAGAACAAGGGCACGCCTTCGCGGCTTTATCTGCCGTTACACGAGTACTTATTCATATTCGAGGAAGGCATGCCACACTAGGAACAGTTTGTGGATAAGAAGTATTGTCAACTAGAGGGAAAGCTCTATCAACTCCTTATCCCACTCATGACACTCTTGACCTGGAAAATCCCCCTTGGAATACCTTATAAGCTGGGGGGGCAATCGGTTTGATTATCAGCTGCTCCCCGCCCATCAGCGAATGGGAGCCCTGCGAGCTGCGAGTGGAGAAAACGAGCCATCCTCCCCCACCTTAGGCAAGCTTACAATGAACCGAAAGGTGAGAGGCAAGGAAAGGCAAACAAGAAAAAAGGCAGCTTTCGGCGGACACAAGCCCTCGGGACTTGACACTTTGACACCGGGAAGCTTGCCCCTTGAGACTGGGTCCTTCGTTTGGAACTGCCCTTTTCCTTTCCACTTTGAAATTCCTCGTTGCTTTCCCCTTTGACCTGTGGGTTCAGGTGGAATGATTCATTCAATAGAGTTGGGCGGGATTTGAGGCTTTCTCGCGTTATTCAATTGACACATCTCTTGGTACAGGTTCTCTATCCAATTCTATCCCCGAAGTATCTTTCTCCCGCCAGGCCCCGCCCTGGGCAACCCCGGTCTATAAAACAACTCGACCGAAAAAGCCCCCAAAAGTAGTTTAAGATCCTCTCCAATTATTCTTTGGGGCGCCCCCCTCAGATAAATAAATGGAACGATTTCTCTATTCCAGGGGCAGGCGCCTTTGGTGCTATGCCGGTCGAAAACACACCATTGATGAACCAGTTGGAAAGGTTCGAGTGGTAGCACGCACTTTCGGATGAAACTATCCAATCCATCGATAAGGTGCTCTCTGTCAAAGCTGGACTTTATCCATTCCGGGGAAGCTACCTACCGATGGGACCTTGAATCAGACATTACCAATGTCCGAATTACATGGTCGAGAGTTCTATGGTTGTGCCGATACGTCTGCGGCAACAGACCTTATGGTTTCCGGTCCATTTCCGTATAGGAATATAGTTAGCCCTTGTATTGGTATTTCCCGAACCAAGTGACTCATCTACCGAATCAACGGCATAATCATCAGAACCGACTGCTGCTTCATTGACGGAATGAACTGGTGCCTATAAAGGTATAGGCACATCCTGGTGCTGGCTGTAGCCGTGGGAGGTGGGGGTGACTTTCAAGCAATAATATAGGCACAGTTGGAAAGCGATGCGCTCAAGCCTTTATGGATAAATAGGTAGTACAGAAACTCTTCTTTGCGGTGAGCGGTACGTCTAAGTTCCGGGAGTCGCAGATCCATTTTTCTTCCGGTAGTGGAAGGCGAGATGTAGGCCTATCGAAAGTGAAGCTAAAAAAATACAATCTGATTTTCGTTATTAAAGCGGTATCCTAAAAGTACTTTCAAGGAAGGAAGCCCTTTAATGAAAACCGGACCTGAAGAGACGTAGGCCGAGACTAGAGTCCGATCCGAACCTTCACTTTCACCTGAAACCTCGATGTTTAGTGAAGAACAACCAACATGCGAATGCGAGTTTGAAGGTTTCTTTTGCTTGCGATCAATCTAGTGAGCTCTTTCAAGCCCATAGTAGGGCTTTAGGTTCAGACTGAAATCTTTTTCTTTTCGGGCGTTAGTCGAGGGAGGAGAGCGAAGCGAACAAAAGAGGAGGAGGGCGCTAGGCTAAACAGGGTGTCAAGAGCTTGATAGTCGAATAGGTAGAGAAAAATTCGACTCGTGATTTTCAATCAATCAAGGAATGGTTCCAGGATCCTGGTAAACAGGAATGGAGCTTTCGAAGGCAGGCGTAGATCCATTACGCACCGACTCTCACATGGTGGCAGCGTATGGGGTTTTGTATCACGGAACAAGCTACTTCTATCGGTCTAGTCCGATAGAAAGACGTGGGCTAGTTTGTCGAGAGAGGCGTTCGTATTCGACGTGAGTCGGTGGATTCGCCCAACCTATACAAGGGGGCATAGAAAGTTCTAGAACGAATCCGGTGGGTTGGGATTCTTCATTGGTCTTCAAATTTCATCGCCGCATGAACGAGACCCCGGATTAAATATAGCGTCCGGTCGTGATTCAGTTGTCAAGATCGAGACACACGTCGTAGTTTCTCCAACCTGACGGGGAATTATACTCAAGGCAGGCGCTCAGTAGGCCATTCTCAAAGCAGACCCACGGGTGTAGCATGGTCGTCAGCTCATCCCTAACTATAGATAGAGCAGTCGCCAAATCCAATCCACATGAGAGATGAGGAACCGTTAGGACGAGGGAGAGAATCGGGCGAAGGAAAGGATTAATTCCGAAATGCAGTAGTGTTTAGAAAGTTTCCCTCAAATGGATATAGTCCAATGACTAAGCAAGAGCTGACGATTGAACTAGCAATAGCAAGCAAGTAAAGTATTCAATAACCCTAGGAATGGAAAGTGAGGATTGAACTAGCAGGGTTCTATCAATGAAATCAGAATCAATCTGGAATTGTCTAGCTTAGCTATAAAGTGCAATCAATCCAAGAGCAATCCCTGCGCCTTAGTAATGATTGACTGAGAGTAACTAATAAACCTACTCACTCGAAAGTAGCCTTGTCAACTGACTATTAAACCCTCCATTCACAAGCAGTTCTCCAAGACTTCCGCCTTTCCTTGCTTCTTAACTACTCCAGTCTCTCTTAGCCCAGTCCTGAAACGCTAACTAGAGTTCTAGGAAAAAAATTCAATTCAGCCTTACGTTAGCGATGAAGCTAGCTTTGAGCTTAGATGGAAGGAACAAGGAATACAAACGAAGAGTAAAGGGAGAGGTGAAGAAAGGCCTGTAGGCGAAGGGGAAGTTATTGCTAACGATGGTATTCATATCGCTGAGTTGGAACACGAAGCAAGCTTTTGGATTAAGTGAAGGCGTGAGGTATCGAACACAAGCTAAGGGTTAGTAAAGTGGCTCAGGTATAGAAAGTTACCTACTACAAAGAGTACCATAGCAATGAAGAGATAGAGATCGTCTATGGATAAGGTTGAGCTAAGCGAGGTAGACTTTACAGACTCTGGATGATCCTATGCTTAATACATTCTCCAATTCAAGTGAGATGCCGAAGGCAAAGTACTTTAAGAAGGGAAGAGCTTGGCCTAGAATGAGCAAGGGATAGAGATGATGGTATGAATGCTTTCATCAACAGAAGTTTCATCCTCGGATTCCTACCTACCCACCTCAGACTTATTCATCATCGTTCTGGTACTGGCCGGCCTAATGCTTTTCCCTCTCCTATCAAGGAATAGGCATAAGTGACTTGCTCAAAGTAGAATGTCATATGAGAAGATGTTTTCAGAATCCTCCCGTTGATGCATTGCTTAGCTAATTGAGTCTCTGTTTTCATCGCTGCTCTGGTTGAATGGAAGGGAGGTAGGCCTTATTTAGGAGTGTACCGATGTTAACGATGGTGGTGATGGTGACCAACAAAGGCATGCTTTCTTCCTCCAATCGATAGCCTAATCTTGGCTTAAATAAGATTCCAAAATCAAATGAGAGAAGAGCCATAGTAAGTGGTCAGCATAGAATGAGCCTTCTTTCTTCCTACCTTTAGCATTACCATTCTCTCATCGATTACTGCAAACTCTACCCTTCTCAGTAAACTTCTAGCTAGTGAATCTTACCTACTATTCTATTTTAGTGAAGGGAATGCTCTAGCCTCTCTGCAAACCTGCACTGTCCCGGGTCTCTCAATCTTCCAATCCAGCCTCCTTTCTAGATATAGACCTGAGTGGCCTTTTTCCTTCTTATTCAATTAATTACTAGGCTTGGTCTAGCCAGCTTTCCCTTCAAAGGTAGCTATGGAGGAAGGCTGACGAAGGAAGTAGATAGTGAATAGGAAGTAGGATTACTAAGTACTTCCATAGTAGAGTTATGGCTTAAATCATGTTAGGATCTTGATCTGGAGATAGGTAATAGGAAGAAGGATGTTGATCTGGCTAAAGAATGAATCTTTCATTTTATAAGGAATAGAGAATAAGGACTAGGGAGGGGCCTTATTTAGGAAGAGGCTAAGGATTCTGGGAATAAGAAGAGGGCTAAGCAAGTTCGTAGCCGTCTGGAAGGAAAGCACATCAACCGCTAGCACAGGAAGCAATTGAAGGTTGAAAGGGCACTTTCAGAGTAGCAGCGGGGGAAAAATAAAGCCATATGATCCGCTTTGGTAAACTAGCAGGAGAAAGCAAATTCCCCTTATTCAGCGGATTAGGCTTCGTAAAGAGAAGGAAAGGAAGGACTTTCCCGGTTTAAGTACTAAATGAAGAATAATAAATAAAAAAAAGAGGACCTCCCAGAAAAAATCGGGCTATCTGAGACAGTTTAAGGGGATTTCTGTCTTAAGAGACCGAATTCTAACTCAGTTTTGCATTAACCGTAAATCGAGGTAGACTCTTTTGACCTTCCCCTCCCTCTCTCTCTCTGAGACATCTCAGCGGTAGTTCTTCTCAATTAGCGACCTAGCCACGTGTAAACAAGGAATTTCGTCGATCTAATAGCTAATAGTATATAAGAGTAGTAGAAAAATAGCATCAGTGTCTATTAGAAGAGTTGCCTCTCCCAGGTAAATATAGATAGCCTAACCGAACAAAAACAGAAACTCTAAGGAAATAAACAACCTAAGGCTATTTGTTATGATTGGTAAGTTCCCAGCTTCATATATCGATTTATGCCTTTATAGACTCCTTGAGCACCCTTTGAAAGAAAAAAAAAGAAGGAAGGCTTTGGAGTTTTAGGACAGTTGAATACCGGAAGCTTTGAAAGGTTTATGGTCTATCTAGTACGATCGATCAAGTCATTCAGAAAAGTCTCTTCGCGTTGTGTTTATGGAATTATATAAGAACAGGTCGGTGACGGTAGTTAATATTGCTCCTGATAAATTCGTTGTTTCCAGTTTCGTTTGTTTTGTGCATCCCATGTCTTTCCGGATCAACCAACCTCCACCGTACGTACCTTTCGGTGAAGGTTGAAGATGATCTTACGCGGCGTTCAGAACCAGCCTTGAAGTGAATGAATTAGAAAGAACGAAGGACAATTATGCCATTAGGAAGAAGTCTTCTACAGAGGGAAAGCCTGTTACGAGTAAGTGGAGAGGAAAGCTCTCCAGAGATTCTTATCTCATTCCATTCCAGTGGCTCGACCAGTAACCAATGGCGAAAACTAAAAAATCCATGGTTTCCCGGTAGAACCCCATTTCGCCCAAGTTGTTGCGAAACCGGAAAAAAGAAGCGGTTTTTCGCACAGCTTGCTCATAGTGCAGGTCCCACTTGTATATCGTATTTGGCCGAAGAAGCATCGGACAGGTTGGAGTTCTTACCTTCTTGGGACTCCGTGGACCAAGATCTGCTTTCATTATATGGGCAATACCGATCTACTTTAGTAGATCATATGGATGTAGAAAAAGCTTATGATTTTGATGAAATGGAAACATCTCTTTTCCATTTCTATTTCCCTAGTTCATATCTTTGTTTCGTGTGTTCCCGGGAGTAATTCGATCTCTTCAATCTCGGGATACCACCTAAATAACTGCGGCCAGAGAGTAAAATAGGTCGGGAAGAAAGAGTCTGAGGTTGGGTCGGACGACATACATCTTGGAAGGAAGGTTCATTCTTTAAATCCGATGGTTACTTTTGTTCCACTGCTATCGAAAAGCTTGGACATAGTGCAACAAGAAGAGAATTAGCAGAATAGGATAAAGAATTTTCCTTCAAAAGAAGGGCAGTGTGAAAGGAATAGCGTTGAATCTTGAGAATGAGAATGTACGTAGTAAGTATTACCATTCTCCGGGGCGAAAGTTGTTCTTCTCCTCGGGGCTTTACTTGTATATTTATTACGAAAAGTTGCCGGAAGCGGAAGAGTTTGCCAGGATGGCTTGGTAAGCAAGCAACCAGTTATGTAGGCGCCAACTCCCGGTTCTTTCTCTTCTTTCTTTTTTTTTGTCCTATACGTCTGATCCCCTTTCCGGGGAAGGGGGAACATAGACGGAGGCACATGTAGACAGATACATACTTAGTCAATCTTTTGCCTAAGCGAAGTAGTAGTTGATCCCGTAGAGGCAAGGGTGAATCGAGACCGAAAGCTACTAATAGAATAGCATAATCTGAGCACATAGTCTAAGTAGCAACTGTTAAAGCTCCCTGGTCTCGCAACGGCCGGCTAAAGTTTCCCTGGGCTTGGGCTTGAATGCCGGTGTTTTGCTAGAGAGAGGCCAAAGTAGGGCAGAGCAGGACTTCGTTCACGCCGTGAAAGGCAGGCGTTTTTCATGGCGAGTCACCTGTGGTGGCTTCTGTGAAAAGCAGAAGGGGAGTGGTGAGGCGGGGCTCTTCACTCAATATCTGTAAGAGAGGTTGTATGAGGACTGATCCGCCCCCCGGCAGGCATCCGATTCTGCCCGCGGACTAGGCCTTATAGAATGGATTTAGTGGCTGAACCGCGTTACTCGTGATGGAATAGAGGTAATTCGCCGGGTCTGTCTTTTGCCCTGAGATGTGGGTTCGACTCCCGCTCACGACCATTCTTAAGAGTTTGTGCTCGACTGGCCAATCAAGTAAATCAACCGAAGAACGGGACTCTAGATAGTTCAACCAAATCTATCATTTGTCAGCTATATGAGATAACCTTTTCTCATTTTTAAAGAGCTTGTTAGGGCTAAAAAGAAATTCGTACAAAAATACCCCCGACCAGGCGGCATAATCAAATTCTGATTATAATAGATTTGGAGCAACTCTTCTATCTTATCCTTAATGAGTTCCTTTATAGTGTCAAAACAAAGGTCTCCCAGCCTTTCGGCCATATTCTCTTCATTTTAATTTCGCAGGCGTCCTGCCCTAAATACCAGTAACACTACGAGAGGAATATACCCAACTCCGGCTATTGTAAATATTTCTCTGATCATGTCTGACAAAAAACCAAGAATATGTGGATTCATAGAAAAGATTCTTTCTTTTTTTTTGCTCCGCTTTAGGCTATTTCTTTGTTTAGGTAGCTTAAAGACTCTTCTCTTTAGCAAGACCAACAGTCTTACTTAATGAGGGTAGCTTGGCGGTTAACCAAGAAAAGCATGGGATTTTTACTTGCACTTGGAATGAAAAAGCATTCTTTTCAATCTTGTACTAAGGTACACTGAACACCAACTCAATCTCTACTAAATCCAATGGGATACCGCTGCTACCACTATAGCCCCCGCCCCCTTATGACGTATGCCCCTTCACGGGATGGGAGGTGACCTTCGCTACACTCGCCATTGGGCAACCTCCGGGCAGGTATCGGCTTGTTCTATTCTGATGTCATTTTTTGTTATCTATAATATATCGGAAAAGCAGAAAGTCTCTAAAATGAAAATGCTGTAAATCCTTGCGTCTAGGCTTCCATTCACGGAAAGATTATATTAGTGAATTTTGAATGAAAAAGAATCGTTAAATCTTGATATGACAGAGCTGTTATTAATGTAGTGTTTATTAACTGGGTCTTCAATTAATTTGGATAGACGAACGAGGAATTTCATTATTAGTTGCGGAAAGGTCGAAAGATACTTTATTCGTATGAAAAGATAATTGTCTTTAATGTAATAGACTATCTTCTGATTGTTTCACATAGACAAGCAGGAGACGTAACGTAAGGATTAGCTAAAATGCGAAATTAGGGGTATGTGATAGATAGTGATCTATCTTGACTCTATATTTTGATACTTTTTACTTAATGAAATGAAGGTCAACAAAAAAAAGACTAGGTCTTATTATTACTACATGTTAGTACCATTCCCTTGAAACTTCCAGGGGTGTATCTACGTATTTTGCTTGTGCTTAATGTTTTCCGATTCTACTAGAAATCATATAAGAAACTTTTATAATTGTGAGTTTATTGGATTGTTTCATCAACGGTGTTGGGTTAGAATCCCCTTTTGACTCTTCGCCAGGGATTCCACTATTCTTAATGAACATAATAATGATTAGTGAACAATAATGGAATAATTCCTTCATATTTATAGAGCTAGGGGATATAATTCACATGGATATAGTAAGTCTCGCTTGGGCTGCTTTAATGGGAGTCTTTACATTTTCTCTTTCACTCGTAGTATGGGGTAGAAGTGGACTCTAGAAGTACTACTAATTGAGTTGAAGAATCAAACTCAAACCATATCAATTGTTTTATAGATCGTTCTGCAAAGTCCTTTTCATTTGACTTTTTTCTTTTTTTTTAAGAAAAGGAATAGCTACTGAATCGTTGTACATTTCAATTTGAATTAGGCATTCCGCGTACAAATACAAGTGATCATTAATTACATATATGTCTGATCATATATGTATTACAAATTACAAGAAATAAGGAGGATTTAAAATGCGAGATCTAAAAACATATCTCTCCGTGGCACCGGTAGTAAGTACTTTATGGTTTGGGTCTTTAGCAGGTCTATTGATAGAGATCAATCGTTTATTCCCGTTGATATTCTCCTTTTTTTAATTCTCGTTCTAGTTATTGACATGGGAGGGGGTGAAGACGATTAGAGATATAATCAAATATCAGTGACTAATCCCTCCCCTTCCCTTCTTTGAATTTTCGAATTTCTTAAATTATAATAAGTTCGAAAAGAGAAAGAATAAAAGTGGATTCAACATTTCAACGAAATCTTTCAGAATTTGATTTCGAGTTAGCAACTTCTATTTTCTTTTTCGTTCCTTTCTTCTCTCTTTCTTCTCTTTGGATCGGAAAATGGAATAGTTGGTTAAAAAAGTCACCCTACCTATTTGAGTACTTTTTTTTTAATTTCAGTTTACATTGCAAGATCTGATCTGTCCCAAGATCTTTTGGAAATGATAAAATGCAGCAGCCTTGATGCTAGTCTCCCCATTAACCATGTGGCCGTTATCATCTTTAATGGAACGCAAAGTCTTTAGGGCTCTTCTTTCGGATAAGGCAGCTAGATATCCATCAGGTGTTAGATTCGGCCATGGAGGCTGCAGCTGTCGCTGATCTGAGTAGTGAGAAGCTAAAAGGGGAGATGTGGCAGCAGAGGAAGGTTCATGGAAATGAAGGTTCTGCTAGCAGCTTTATGGAAAAGGATCTGGTTTCTGGTCCTGAATCAAGCCACGTTGAGTATTCTGGGCTGAAGGAAAGGAAAGATGGTGGAGCTCTGGACGATGGTAGCCGTGTGGGTAGGGGTGAACGAGTTGCTTCATTCTCCTCTGTTATTCCTGGTATCAATGGGAAGACTGAGAGTCTGAGGGAAGAGATTGAAGAGTTGAAAGCCCAAATGGGCGTGATTTTAATCCTGGAATAAAGGGAGGGACGGGCCTTCGAGCTGGGGAAGCTTCAAACCCATTTGGCAACCTTATGAATACTGGAGAAGTGAGCAATGGAGCTGTCATCAGTGCCAACACTGTGGGGAATGTGGATGCATCCAAACTCCCAGGTGCCATCAGTCCAACTATTGTCCATGAAGAGAGGAAGGTCAATGGCAAGACAAGTGGCTCTACCGGCGGGAGAGTGGCGGCTGGCATTGTAAGGGGTTCTCCTCCACGGATAAAAGAGAAAGTTCTGGATTGTATGGCAAAACGGAAGAGGCTGGGGGAGGCAATCGCTTTGATTATCAGCTGCTCTCCGCCAATCACTTCAATTATAGCCGATCTTCGCCTACCAACTTGACCGCTTGTTGAGAACCCTTAGACGCCAATACTCTTGTTGGGGGGGGCATAGGCGGCATAGTTCACCTTAGGAAATTGTTCAGTTAGAAAGTCCAAAACCTAGTCTGACCTAAGTACTCAATCAAGCGGGCTACCCGATCTCATCATTCTTCTTTTCCTTAACCGGTGGCGAATCTAGCTCATTTCTTTTTCTTTTTAGTGTATCTCCGACGCCCGGAATTCAATCAAGTTCAAAAAGATGTGACTTGACTTTAGAAAGATTATGAAAAGAGTGACCCTGAGCATAGGCCGACGCATGCTCATTCTATTTTCCCATAGTGGCATTCTCCTTCCTGATTCCAGAGCAGAGAGAGGAAATCTGTCTCATTCGGGGAGATAGTCAAGCATTTTGATACCGGGCTCAGAGAAGAAAGATGCAAAGGCAGGGATTGAGTGAAGCTCTTCCCCTCTCTCCAACTAGTCGCTTTTTCTACTCTAGTTCTTTATATACTCGCTTCAAGTATTCCGCTCGCTCTAGCTATCGCTTTTTCTTTGAAAAAGCTCTTACGCTACGTAAACTACGCTCTTACGCTTAATCGCTCTTACGTTACTTCGTAACTCGATAGTATTCTCATAAAAAAGCTAAGATAGATCTAATAGTTCGCGGAGAGGAACTGGCCAGGAGAATAAGAAGATTTGAGAAAAAGAATTCTTATCCCAAGTCGAGTGACAGGGCTTGACCTTTACGGATGGCTTAACTGATCTAATTAGAAGTACATCGCTAACAGGTTTGCTTGAAATACGCCTTTCAATCTCTTACCTGTTTTCCTAAGCAAACTCTCATTGGCTGGCCGGAAACTTGCCTAGAAATGCTCCCTCTCCCTCTCTGATAAGCATGCTTCATAAGGAGGTCCCGGCACGTGAGACCTAGCTCGGGATAGATTATGCATGTAGGGAGGTACAAGGCCCCTTCCCCAGAAATGAATTGGGGAGCCGACTCTAGCTCTGCGATCATACTAGAAAGACGGCTTCTTGGTAATCATCCTAGAAGGCTGCCCCTATTTATTTAGACTGGAATATTGATACTGGAACTGGACCGACAGCCAAAGGAAATTCCCTCTCGATTAAGGTCATTCCCAAGGGCTGCAGGAGAACTCCAACTAAAGATGGGCTTAGAACTTAAACTCACTTTTTGGCAAAGAACAGGTGAAGACCTTAGGACTTTAGGACAGGCGACAGATACGAAGGCTACTAGATGAGGGACTGGTGGGGAACTCCCCATGGCAGGAGGAAAAACTGTTACGGACACTGAAACTCCAGAGTCTTCCATGGCTTATCCAGAAACAGCCTGAAACAGGCTAAAAAGAAAATGGCTTGCTAACAGGATCTGTAACAGGATAGCTTTCAAAAGATTACAAACTTGAAAGAGCTTAACTGTCGCAATTAGCTTCCCTGGCTTGCTTTGCTAGCTTCTACTTTAATGCAGAACTCCCAATAGCAGGAATTACACTCGATGGATTGGTGAAAGAACCTGGCTTTCTAGCTTGACCTTTACTCTTCACACGAAAGCTTTCAAATTCCCTTGTTTAGAGGGACGAAGTGACTCGAACAAAGCAAAGCGAAGAGGTTCTTTAGCGTAGGCTAGTCAGTTTACTTGGAGTAGCTTTCCCGCTGCCCTTCCAGTTGAAGTCATAAGGTAAGCAAGCCTCTCTAGTGAGAGTTCTTACATTGAGAGAAAACTGACTCCTATGATAGTGCTAGGTCCTTCTATTCCTAATCCCTCTCATGTCGATCCATTGTCTAAGGGTTAGAGGGTAGTAAGGGTCTAACCTTGTAAGGCAGGATAAAGAGGAAGCCCTATTCTGTACTATGTCTTAAGTGAGCAAGCCTATGAGAAAGCCGATTTTGGATAAAGTGAGTTTGAAAGAAGGAGGCACCGAAGGTGATAGGGCAAATTCCTGATCACTGGAACTATTCCTCTTTTCTAAAGGAGTTGATAGGGCTCGCGCTTCAAATCCCTCTCTTTATTGGTCGAGAAAATCCCTTTTTTGTGTTTTTGCCGCCCTTACCGATAGCTAGAAAATAGATTACGAGGATCGGATCTAGAGTGCCTAAAGCTATTGATAGCGGATATCGGGACTCTTAGAAGTTTCATTTCTTTCGCGAACAAAAAGGGCTTTCATAAGGGTTTTCCAGTCTCTGGGTAAGAAGTTTTCCACCTAGAGCCCGTAATAGTGGGATTTCTCCTATTGCCATTGTATCACTCCTGGGAGAAAGCTAAGGATCTTTGGGAAGCAAGCCCAATTGGAGTGCTTAATAAGGTCTTCACCTGGAGTTCCCCTTTGGTAAGCCCTGTAAATGTAGGGCCAGTTTCCTGTAAGGCAATGGAAGATCTAGTACCTGTTGCAGAAAAAGACTTCTTCCTGCCATCCAACTGCAGCTAAGCCCATTAAGTTCCAGTCTTCTTTTGGTCGGGAGTCCTAAGCCCTGGGAGCAGTCTCAGGGTAAGCCCCATAAGTTGCAGCAAACAAGTCAAATGGCAAAGCAGGAAAGACGGCAAGCGGGTGTCTAAGAGTCAAAGTACTAGGGCTTGAAGTTCATAATAGTCTTACCGTGTCTAAGAGTCCCCCCAATAATACCTACCGGGTGGATATTTACAAATGAAATTGCTTACCCGATTGTCCAATTTATCGACTCCTGCTACCTTTGCTAGTGAATCCCCTGCAGTTGCAGCTCTTCTTTTATCCGGTCTTGGTTTAGGAAGGGCATCTTCTTTCAGAAAGCACTCCGAGTGAAGAAGAAGAAGCTCATGGCACTGTCGGCATGTCGGAATAACCACTCTTTTTTCTTTCGACTTTTTTTGATTACCCAGCTCGAAAGGAAGCTACTCTCTCTCGGGTGCGAACGAATAGGAAGAGAATTCATCACAAATTGACTAAGAGGCCGCATAACCGGTGCTGTCGGAATTCCTAGTCAAGGGCCCTGCCGTATTCAAGAACCAGAAAAGATCCGATCTACAAATATCCAATTCCAACTATGCTGTAATAGAGGATGGAGAAAAGCGGACTTCCTTCTCAATGCCCGGGCATTCATCCAATGCTTACTTTTAGGCATAGCATTAGCCTATTTCCGCGAGTCAGACAGCCTGATCCGTGCGCTGATCCTTCTATAGTAGGAAGACAAGATCGCAAGGGAATCACTAGTTCCATGCCTTCTACTTAGGCAACCCGAATCCGCGTATATCTACTCTAGCAAGAGAGCAAACTACCAACGAATCCTTCCACTTCTGTAACAGAGGCTAAAAGGTGCGAACGAAGAAAGCTTGTTTGTTTAAAGGCTTCGCACCTACTTGTTGCGTCTCCCGTCATAAGACAGCCGGCCGATACGAGGGATTGACTTAGGCGCAATAGCCTGTTTGAATAGAATCGTAAACGAAACCGCTCTATCGCTACACCTGATCTGTTTACTTATACTTAGCTAATGCTACCTTTGTCAAACAGGAAACTTCCGATCTACTTCTGCGGTTGCTCGCTTCCAAAGCCCTAAGCAAGAGGTCCCATACTGTCCTGTCCTGAACTAGAACAGCTAACTCGGATTCCGGGGACACTTCTGACTTGTTAGCTGCAGGTACGAACGTTGAGAGTTTTATAGGTCCCATCCGGTCTACAAAAAGAGAACTCGAACGCGAACTCGGCTTGACTTTTTAGCTATAGGGACAGTTTCACCGACCTAAGAGCCAATAAACTACGGTAGTCAGAAACTTCCCGTTGATTGAATGTCTATTTCATATTCCTGTCATGCAGGTAATAGATCCAGAACAGTCGTAAGGCATCCCAATAAAAGTTCAGTCGTTACGCCGACAAGTAAGGAAGGAAATAGTCAAAACGCTATGCCCCAATGTTAGGACTTTAGTAGCAGCATTTCTTGATTGAATTCTTCTTGCAACTAATTCCTCAATACCCGGTCATGCTCTTACTACAAGGAAGTTAGGGCAGCGGGCAGGCAGGAAGTTCGGTCAATCAGTCGGTCAGTCGCTCAATCCACCCGAGGCAAGGGATCAGAGGGAAGGGCCGGATAGTTATTGGCTAAACCCAATTTCAATAAAGGGGGTAAAGGGATGAGATTGGGGCTCAGACTATGTATCCCAGGAATGCCAGATCCGGATAAAGAGGGCTTGATGAATAGGTGCCCTATCTTGAGCTTGAAGAAGAAGAAGGAATGACCAGGGTAGAAAAAGGGAGAGCTAGCACTTTAATTTTCAAGCCGACGCCTGGAACTGATGAAGTAAAGTATTTCACCTTCTGAATCTCGGTTAATTTAATCTCTCGAAAGAGGGAAAGAAAGCCCTTTGTCCCCCGGATAAGACAGGGAAAAGTGGAAGAAGATCTAATACATTCTCGTCTGTCCTAGCTTATCTATCCTCGAAACCAGAAAAGAAAAGGCAAAAGAAAGGAGAAAGAAAACTCGACAAGAAGCGAAGAAAGTTCACAAGAGAGAACAGAAAGAATGGTTGGGGGTGCTCTTTATACTAAGAAAGCAGCTTTTTATGCCCAAAAGAAGGACGCCGGTAATGGTGATGGCGGTGAACACGAAAAGCAGGAGTGGCCGAAAGCGAAAGAGAAGCGAAGCTGAAAGCAGAAGAGAAGAAGAATATTATGCCCACTTTCTTTTAGTAGTAAGGGAACTCCCCTTTCGATTTGAACTGAATTCCAGGGTTTCTTTTCCCACTGAGCTACTCTAGTTGAACTTTATTTCCCTACTGAACTTGCTATCTATATTAGGCTCGTGAGCAACTTTCTTATTTCATACTACCTGCGAGAAAGCGCTTTGCTACTGGTGAGCTACCTATAAACTTTCTCCATCTTGGTCGAGAAGTCAACTAACTTATAGTGCTTTCCACACCCCGCCCCGTAGAGGGAAATTTACCTGTGAATGCGGTGCGGGCCTCCCTTTCACTCGAAACAAGAGTTCCGTGCCAAGCATAAAGATTGAATCAATAGGACCGTATTCTAATCCTAGAAATGCCATAACTCTCTTTCGTCTCGACTTTCTTTCTCAAACCACCGGACAGGGGTGCGGAAATAGCTTCAATTAATGGTAGAGCGGAAATAGCTTCTGATTGGATTTCGCCTGAAACGAATCCCTCGCTTTGATAAGAAAGATCCGAGTAAACAACCTTTGAGCTGAGGTAATATGAAATATTTAGGGTTAGCTTTGCGTTCCTTGAGTATGTTTCTGTCCTAAACTAAGAAAGAGTATAGTGCTCGTTTTGATAAGAGTATTCCATACTATCTGCTGGAAAGTTTACAACGTCCCCCCTATTCAACTACGGGAATTTCTTCTGGTTCGCTACTATCTGAAAACGGCCTACAGCTCACGACTGACCTTGAACTGGCGCTTTCTATTTGAACGGAATTCCACAATTGCATTACCTTCGGCTGCACTTCCTTATCTGTATTCCTGGGCGGGCGTAGAAACCCCTGCTTGAACATGAGCTACGGACCCCCCCACGGCCATCTCAGCTTCCCCGCGAGACTCTGTTTCTCCTGAAGTGAAGGTTTCAGGTTCGTTCCTCTTAGCCTACGGATTGCAATCGTTGAGATGTCATTGTTGAGATCAGAAGCGGGCTTGAACTGCTTTATTCGGTCTTCAGCTGGCCTACGATTGGAGGCTGCTGAAAGAGAAGAAAAGGAAAGGTGGTGCTAAAAAGGGACTGCTACCAATCTTAAACAAAGGGCTAAAAAGAAATTCACTGATTTCACAGCTATATGAAATTAACTTTTTCACTTTGCATCTCCGTCGTATGAAGGGAAATCCCAATCACAGATTTTTCATCTATATGCGCATGCAAAATAAAACTTTAGATCGTAGGCTTATGAAGGGAAATTGATGTTTAATGAAAAATCCCAGGTTTATAGAATCTGGCAGAACAGCTGGGAATAGACTTCCTAGCCCGGGGAAGGTAAAGAAAGCAGTATCGAAGCCGGCCACTGACTTAGAGAACGGGTCTCCCCCTTTTCGAGTGAAGAAAGGAGTCGGTGCACTTCGGCATAAGCCTTACTATTCATCTAACTCTGTAAGCAGTCCTCCTCAGGGAAAAGAACAGTCCACGCATGAGCAAGTATTAAACTCTAACGGAACCCGGGGTTAGTAAAGATAGTTTACCTCCCCTGCCCACGAAGTACGAAGTGAGGGAGGTGTGCTTTCGTGCTTTGAACTAACCTTTACGCACTGAAAGCTCACGAAGGGACTACTTCCTTTCGATTTGAGGACTTTGATTGAATGAGATTCTAGATATCAAAACAGGAAGTTGCTATTTGAACTCGAAGCAACTGACCTTAATTCCCCCCTGGTCTCTATCCTTAAGGAAGTCATGCTTTTGCCCTTTTGAGTGAGTCCTTTGGAGAACGGACTGTTACTAATCCGATGGAAAGAATCCTTGATCTCATCCAGGGAACGGAAACACAAGCTGTTGGTGGCTAAAAAGCACCCGGCTTGAAGCATCTTGGTGGTCTGGCTCATGGTAGGTTTTTTTGTTTTACATGCGGCCTATCGAATCGAAGCGAACTTAGGCCTTTTTGGTCCTATCGAATCTTCCTTTTTCTGTATAAGAAGAGGTAAGGGCACGTAGCGTTTCACTCTTAACTTCTTCTATTAGATAGGGGATGTTACCCAGACTTAGACCCTAAGTCATTCTTAGCGAAGCGACCAATCATAAGAATGAGATACGGACCTCCCGTCTTTTTCAGTCTCCCTCCTTTCCCTTCATTCTAAGTAAGTAGCGGTCCAAGTCTCCTTCCCGACCGATCGAGGGGGGTAACAAGGCGATCTCCGATCCCAAAGAAGTAGTGTTTCATCTGCCCGATCCCTTACAAATTATTCTTAGCTCTGAAGCATTCCCTCCGAAATCAGTCCATTCAAGAATAATAACAGGTTAAGGCCCCGTTCCACTAGATGAGAGGAAAGAATCTTTCGCTTATGTGACTATAGGTCTTTTCCCTGGAGGCAATAATGGCTAGGAACAAAAGCTAGGAGTTAGCAGATTTAGATAAAGCTTGCTCGTGGCTTTACCTGCTCTTATCCATTGACGGGACTTCTTCAGCTAATGACTTAGGGAACCTGAAGGGCAAGGGGAGCTTTAGCTTCAAAGGACGACTAGATTATCTCCTATCATCTTTCGCTTCTATGCCTACAGGGCTTATCCCTGGATGGAATAATGTCTAGGACCTATTGTATTGGGTACAAGAGTTACCAGATGAATCGAAAGCTCGAAAGAGCAAAAAACTTATTTAGAGAAAGAATGATTAAATTCTTTACTTAGCCTGAAGGGCAATAAACGAGAGACTGAAAAGGAAGGTACCTCGAAACAAAAAGAAGGAACTCTAGCATCGGTCTATCGCTATACTACGAGGGTTGTTCTACCGATCGGCCCAGATGCTGACTACCTTAGCGTACGTCGCTCGGGGCCTACAAACCTCTCGTTAGCTCCATCCCTTCTTAAGCCTGTAACATATTTAGGTCAGCGGAGAAAGCGTGTCCCTCATCTGATGATGCAGGGGACCCGTCGACTTTCTCCCTCATTGGCCCGGGACGCTCGTAAGGTGCTTATTACAGGGGTACGGATACAACCCTTCATAGCACCTAAACTACGCTTTTTTTATAAAGCCATAGGCAAGTTTAAATCAATATTCAATCTAGAAGAGAACCAGCCTTAGTAAACTTACAGGAAAGAAAGGAACCTAATAAACTCAATCATACAAGGAATTAAGAGCTTACTTGCTTCTACATCCACTGGAACGGTACTGAAGCCGGAAGGCTAAGGACCGAGAATAAGAAACAACCTAATAAATAAAAAAGGGAGTAGAACTTGCTTTTGCACCTACAGCTTTTATCCATTGAAGGAATAGAGTTGAACAACTCCTTACTTAGACTGAAGGGAAAGAAAGGGAAACTTTGAACAACACTGACACAGGGAACTCCTCTTCAGGAATTGCTTCGGTACGGGAATCGGGACGTAAGGAAGGGACCGACAACTATACAATACGAATAAAAATAAATAAATAAAAGGGACTTCAGTCGATAACAGACCATAGGGAAGTAGAGCGTATAAAAAACCATACCAATGGCACATATTCCAGATTTTCAACCTCATTGGCCCCGTTTTCCACATCCATATGCTTGAAACTTGGAAATAACTCTTTGATGGAGTCAGTAGGTAAATGCACATCCAGTCATACAACATAGAAACAGTAATTCATGTTCTTGTGGAATTACTTTGGTTATTAGTTAGGGATACAAATACAAATATAAATAAGCCAGGTAAACAAGAATAGAAGTTACCATCCAGCATCTACGTTGAGGCCTCGTTTGAACTCCCAATTACGGGTGATACGTCGGAAAGAAGACAGAACGAACTGGATCGGAGAAAGAAAATCGAAATCGTCAAATTATGCACTAACTTGATGGAATGCATATATGAGGAACCATGACATTTCTGGGTTGTCACGGAAGAAGTTGAAACCTCTAATTCGCAAGGAATTCTATCCCATTGGGTTTGAGGAGGACTCGTAGATTCGATGGCAGTGCGCCAGGGAAAGGGCCAAGCTGTACAAGAATACCCCCATTAAAGTACCAAACAAAGGGTTCCACAAGCAAGCTATTACTATTATTCTGGGGATCTCCATTGAGGAGCATCAAACCCTAATGAAAGATCTCTCCCCATTAGCAACAGGTAATCATTTTCAAGCCACAAGAAGGGATCTCCTACTGAACGATAGGAAAGTGAGTTCTTCCAGTTGGCATTCATTAGTCCGGTTGGGTAGGAGCGAGCACCTGATTGATCGCCCAACAAAATAGTTGTTTAGCGAATGACTCAACCTATGCATCCGGTATTTACACACTCTACTTCGAGGTGTGAATCACTTAAACTATTTATTCCCCACTACCCCTGTATTAATGAAAGAATAGAATTTTTTACTTTGACCTTGCGAGCACCCACTCAAAATAGGGAGGGCGAACTCTTATCTCCCCGATCTCCAGGACCGCAAAAGAGATGGAATTTTCCGTCTTCTTAGCCGACGTAAGACCTTCATCCGGCAGCAAAAAGCTGTCCCTTGGAGCAGCTCAAACTTATTCGGGGTATGAAGAAGCGGGAGTGCACCACATGGAGGAGAACCCTACTCGCCTTTGTATGCCAAGTCACTGGACCGGCGAAACGGATTCTCCCGAGGTTGAGCTTTCAAAGCGGGATCGTTCCAACGCGCCCACGCCTTACTGCTTATTCAGGGGCGGGCGAAAGCGCCTATGGGACCATTCGACATTCATAGCCTTTCAATCCTATTGCAAGACTGGAATATGAAACGAAAGTCATCCTGAAATATGCTAGGAGCTTCTTCCCCACATATCCTAACCGGGCATTTTACTATTTGGTCGAGCGGAAAGCCGATTCGTTGGGCGGAATAAGCAGAGGAAAGAAAGAGAACACTTACTTACTCTTACTGCTGATTTCATTCAAAAGCAAAGGAAGAAAGCTACTAGACCAAAGCAAACAGCAAGCTGAAAAACGCTAGCTTTAACTTGAAATTGCGAAAAGAAAGAACAACTATGTAAGTAAACCTTAGCTAGTCCGTAGGTCCGTTAAGGAAATGGAACGAAGCGACTTTACTAAACAAGCGAGAAAAGCCCTATATATTCTATTAGTAAAGCGCTAACGAGCAGAAATCCGGCCCTTCGAGTGCAACCGAACTTGGTGATATAGTGAAGGGAAATTCCGGGAGCAACCCTAGTGGTGACATGAGGAGAATCATTTTTGAACTTCTTGCTTTTTCCTAACAGTTTAGTGGACCCTTCCCGTTGGCTCCCTGAAGGAGATGCGGGATTTAGTCGAGTGGCTTCCTGATTGCAATTCCCTTTTATATGCACTGCTCGTTCTGGATGAAGATAAATCTTTCTAGGTTTCTTCCCCACTGGAGAGGTATTGACTGTATTCCGAGATGTCGGAATGGTACCTGTGAGTACTGACTGTTGTAGCATTGGAGTAATGAACTGAGTTCCTGGGGTGCCCTGTGCTGCTACTAAAGTGTTCATAAGGAGCATCATTTCCTTCATCTGTACTTTTATCTGCTCTATGTTTCCGGCCACTGGGTTTGTTTACTAGAGCTTCTTCTGCTGGCTTTCCTCCTGTTGAGGCTATCATAGCAACCTCTGGTAAATCCTCCCCTTCTTTGATCTTGAGCCGAACTCGGGTTCCTGGCGGTGTGATGAGCTGAGAAGGATCTAATATTCTGCCTTTGCTACTGATCTTGTTGCTGGAGAGTCCGATGTCATTGCTATTCCCATTTGGTTTGCTTCCTTGGTCAGTCTCGAAATTCAGGAGCTCTTGATCGAGGAGGTCCTGGACCTTATGCCTCAATCTGAAGCATCTGTCAGTCCAGTGTCCTGGGCTTCCCATGTTATAATCACAGCGGGCATTGGGATCAAATCCTTTTGGAGGGGGATCAGTTACAGGTTTTGGAGGAACCGTAGTGACCAGGTTTGTTGCAATGAGTTGAGGAAGTAACTGGGATAATGGCATCGGCACAGGGTCAAATCTCCTCTTCCCCTTCTGTTCAATCCCCGTGGTGAACACTAGAAGAGTCAGCAATCGGGTCTTTCGTAGAAACCCCTGCCTGAATGAACACTGCTATCTCGCCTTCTGATCTTTCTTAAGAGATTTTCCTAATTTCTTTCCTACTTCTGTCTATTCGCTTCTACCGGGAGGATTTCCCTGATTGGCTCTCTTGCCTGGAATGACTTCCCTCAGTCCCGTCCCTACTTCTTCTCATGCCACTAATGGATTTCCACTTCTGAACTCCCACGTATTCAATCGATTCTGTTTCATGGCTCGCAGGTCGGAGAGAGTCCACTTCTTCCATTGATTGGGACTTGACTACTTCAGGTGGATCCGATCCTCTTCTTTCGGGTGGATCCCTTTCTATTGATTGCAGCTCGTGAGCAAACTACCTATCTATATTACCATTCTAACCTGTCTTTGCTGAACCGTTGTAATATTCCATATTACCCTAGCTCACAGCTTATCCTTCTTAATTACATCATCCCTAACTCACAGGTTATCCTTCTATGATACATTGGATTTATTGGATTCGAAGTTCGGTTCGACTGAGCGAGCTGTCTTTTCACTTGGGCTGAGAAGAAAAAGAAAGCTTAATAGAGATTCTCCTCTTCGGATGGAGTAAGAGGCTCCTACTACAATATTACATATTGCCTACTTTACGGGTTACGGGTGAGCTACGAGCAGGCTTGATACCACTCCTTCGGACCCTTCGGACTCCAGCGCTTAGAAGAATCCTTATTAAACTCTTATTACATAGATCCTTCCCTGGAGCAACAAGCTAATTCCCTTACTAAAGAAAGAACTGAGACTTAAAAATAATATTATACCAACGCTTCCCTTTTTCTTTGTAAGTAAACTTCCATCTTCTAAAGGGAGAGTAAACTCACCTTAGCAGTTTGATTATCCATTTTATTCCCCTGAGATTGAAGTTGCTACTGTACCTGTCTTTGAAGAATGCTGCGAACCCGGCCTAAACGCTTCCTGAGACTCAACCCTACTTCGTCTTCGCCCTCCAGCCTTTCCAGTAGTGGATTCAGCTCATATTATAAATTCTTACTTCACGAGAGAGATACTCACTATTGAAGGGTATACCCACGGGAGAGATACCGAAACTAGAAGCTTTGTTGCACCGCGCTCATTGACTTTCTATCAGAGGGGTTGACGTTCAGTGCCGTAGGTCAGAAAAGGAATGAGAGATGAGAAGGTGGGTTGCGTATATAAGCCCCATTTGACGGTCTTTCTTTGGTCGAGTAGTCAACTACCTCTTTGCCCAAGGATTGCGAATATGCTTGACTGAGATTCCAAGCAAGCTACCTGGGCCTAAAAGACTGCTTCTTGAGCACATGAATATTCAATTGCTCCCGAGCCTTCGAGAAAGCCCATCCTCTTTCAATGCCATCTGACCCATCTGTTCAACCCCCACTTCCGGATATTCTAATTCTGTATTTCCGCCTGGCCTATCCCATTCCCTTCTGAAATAGATCTTTAGTCCCTTGCAAGCTTTGAATCAATCTAACTATCCTCGGGCAACCTTTGAGTAGACCACAGGCGGGTACTGTCGGATAGAAGCCAGCTAGAACACAATCTTTCTCCTGTCGGATAGAAGCTTTTCAAAGGATTCAGGCACGACTCCAATGCTTATGGAACGAACTCCGACTTGCATTGATCCTTTCTTATGAAATGGAAGATCAGGGCTTATTCTCTCCTTGCTGTAGAAATGGAGATTTTCTTTCTCGTACTCGCTTTCCGAAACCGTACTTGAGACTCTTTCTCGCCCCGCCTAACATCTCTCATTCCTTTTCACACCCCTTTAGCGGCTTCACCTTTCTAATTACGTATTTTATTAGAAATGTGTCTTCTTTCTTGCTCTTCGCCGCCTACATCGACGGAACTTCTGAACTAAAGTCCAGATCTGCTTTGTCGCGTTCCTCCCCTTCTCCTTCGCTGACTAGACTTGTGCCCACTCCACTGTCGATGAAGAATGCTTTTCGGGCGTAGAAGCTTTCCTTAACTAAAGCATTCCCTTTCCCGCTTGACTGGAGCATTTAATTTCTTTACTTGACCGGACCAATTCATATATAATTTATATTGAGAAGGATTCGCAATTGCATCACCCATTGTCTAATTAGTTTCGTAGCTTATTGGATTGGATCAAATTCATTAAGTTACACGGAATATGGCAGCCGTAGATAAGCAAGCTGGGGTTGACCACATCTGTCGAAGTAAAGAAGACAGTCAATCCCAATCGATGAGAACGAAGTATTTGATTCTTCGACAAGACGGGGGATCTAGTAGCTGCTTAATCTATGTCAGTAGGTCTCGATACCTTATTTTCAGGTAAAGCCCATCGGCTTAGGAGGACTCTCAATGGAAAGGGGGCCGCTTCCCGCTAGAAAGAAAGCTCGTTCTCGTGCTGCCCTTCTCATCCGTACCATCATCTCTCCTCACCTCAAACTCGGATGTCTTCGAAAGTGCACTGAACATTGCCTCTACCCCAGAGAAGATAGAGTGACCTTCCAGTAAGCTCTCGTTCGCTAGTCCACCGCGCCCCTACTATCTATCTATTAAGGGTGTCACCCAGAAAAGCTTTTACCGGGGTCAGAGTCCACTCTATCATAGGCCTTAGCCATATCAAATGTGCTCGGACTTGTTTAGTCATAAGTCAGTATAATAGGCCGTTGCGGGAAGAGGTGTTGAGACGTTTTATTTTTCCTAAGCAAAGATCGATGCTCCTGCAATCACAAGCAAGTCACTCTCTCGACAAAACAGAAAGCCAAAGCTGCAAGCCGGGAATGATTGACTTAATAAATACAAACTAAAACGTAGCTAGCATCGCTTGGCTCTGACTGAGTGGAAATACGAGGAAGCAGGCAAGCAAGTAGCCCTGTCCTAGAAAACTACGTCGAGAGAAAGATTAAGAGAAAATGAAAGTTAAGAGATAGATAGGCAACTGGAATTACGCACATACCTTTACTACAGCAAGCTCTATAATTCTAATTCCCTTTCTCCTTGGATGAACTGCATTGCTCATATTGACCCCAAGAAAGGGTGTAGGTACAGCTAGTCTCTCCACCGAAAGAGTCGCCACTAATCTATTACCTTAGCAAGAAAGAACAAAGAAAGGAATGGAAACACATGCACTTTGACTTTCAAGAAGAAAGACAGAACCAATCTTTCTTGTAGTGCTGAGACTCTTGAGTAGATAGGTGCTCTACTCTATGCCAGCCCCAGTCAAATGAACCCAGTAAGTAATAGAAGTCAGTCATCAATAAGAGTCTTGTATTGAGGTATAAATTGTAAGAGAAAAGATGAAGGAATGAACCTGGGTGAGACAAGGCCAAGATGTGAATAAGAGATGAGCCAATTAAGCAAGCTCATTATGAAGAAAGCTCTACATCGGAAATGATAATAATGTTAAGATGGATGAGTGGAGTGACTAGGAGAGAGAAGGGCTCTCATTAGTGCCCTTACTTTAGATAAATGGAATTAAACATATAAAGTAGTATATCCAGAGCCATACAGAATAGTCAAAAGGAAAGGGTCTACCCTTTTTTAGAACTTTCATACTATGCAATTAGCTACTTTTGCTATTGTGGAGGATAGAAACTGACTGACAATGTGATCATGATACGCTGTAGGTGGAAGTCAGAGCAAATTCCGCCCCTAAGCCATTGATCGCATAATACATCAAGAGCTAAACTTGATGCAAGACTGAAGGAGGTACTAAACTTAATTAACATGCCTAAATGGGAGGGCTAGCCTTATGAAATTCCTTGATCAAGAAGAAGGGGAAGGAACACGGGCATATTCACGTCTGGAGATGCGAATCCAGCAAGAAAACTACTGCTGCAATCAAAGGGCTGCCATTAATTAGTCTAACGCACAACGGCTTTACTCAATCCATTGCTTGTTCGTTAGTCCTTATGCACAAATGCGCACAGGAAGGAAATGAAGCTACATCCTAATAGCAGGAAAGAGATTCTATTACCAGTAATTGTCTAGCTACACGTACACGGTCTTCCATCTGCGCCTTCGCTTCGCTTGATGGATTTATGAGTCTTTACGAACTAACTCACCGAGGGATTGAACTTCCATCGTAGTAACCGTAGTTGGGCTCCGAAAGAAGGTTCTGAAAGAATTGTAGGTGAACATCAATAGGGAAAGCAAGAAGCCTGAGAGAGCTTCCAGGCGGAAGTACCTAAGGGCAATCACTCAGAGAACAAATCACACTATTAAAAGCACTAACAGCAGCAGCGGAAAGTTGCCTTGGTTGAGGCACTCTCAGATGGGCTTCTCCCCTAGCTTGAGGAAGAAAGAAGGGGGTGAGGAAAACAATAGCCTCAAAGAAGGGCATCCCATTGACTCCTTTAGGATAATTGGTTGCAGATGTTGAGACACCAGGTTCAAAGATGGAGGCTAAGACTTCTCACTCTTTATCCTCATTGGACTGAAGGAATACGCTGCTAAGGATGTCTGTCAAAAGAGTCCTCGCTACTCTTTGATCTATCTCCTCAGCTCTTCGATAGAAGCAATATTGGATTACAGGAACTACAGCCAACTAGTAGACGTTACGCTCCTCCCTCTTGCCAGGAGGCACTTCGATGCACTCTCCTTCAGGTAGGATTATTTTATAAACATTGAGGAGGTAAGAGCCCTATCAACCATACATTTCGCATACTAGTGAAAACTAGAAGCTTAAACTCCTTACTCAACTACAAATACAGTAAGGAAAGGGGGGCAACGATCGATCTTGTTTGACTGAGGTGCTCACTGGGTCTTTCAGATTGGTAGCTTCTTTCCCGTCTTGGTCCGTGTCGAAGAGAAATATGGAACCCATCAATGCCCGACCCTAGACTTGAATGAAGCAGCCCGGCTTGGAGCCCTATTTTGGTTATGGGTATCGTGTAGATCCAGCCAAATCCCATATTAGAGACATTGGGGCACCTGCACCTTTATATTAACAAAAAAGATAGGGACCGACCCTTCTCTTCTATCTATACGTGGGATACATTCCCTCTTATCCGGTTAGGGCTTCTTCCCAAGAAATGAACAAGCATCGAAGGCCATTAAAAGCCATGGTACTGAGACCCACCGCTCACCCAACTCACAGTGCGTGGTCGAATTCCTAGGGCGGGCCACACCACACTATAGAATGAAGAATGAAAATTGCTAGCCTTTATTATTTCACATTCCACGGGATTCTCCTTCTGCATTTTTTCCGAGGCTTCTTTCTCTAAGAGCGCATGCCGAATGGGCCCAATTATGCACCTGGCTGCCTTATTGCAAAACCCATCAATCCCCGGAGGTTGGTATACGAAATACAAAGAAAGGCGGAATTTGCAGCATTCAAGTTATTGAAGAAAGTCTTTCCTATAAGAAAGAGGGGGCATTCCGTATTAATTAGATAGAATGAGGGAAGCCTACTTTGATCTTGTTCTAAAGTGCGCCCATTAGTACTACTATAAGAGCCAGGCCAAACAACAGGCTTCTTATATAAATAGAAAGCCCTTTCCCTATCTGCCTTATTTATCCGCACCTATCTACTCTTTTCTTTGGAATGGAAGGTTCGGCTATTCAAATCGTAAGCATAGATTTGGAAATAGATAAGTGGAAGGGTTATTTTGTTCTATAAACCTCGCAGAAGCGGGAGAGCGATCAACCAATTGTTGGGTTCCTGTGCCCTAGTTTATTCATGTGGTTGGGTTAGGCGTATCCGAAACGTAGGTATTACTCTCTTTCTTAACCTGGCCTTACCTTTCGGAAATGTAGACGGGTAAAGCGGATGGAAAGTCTCTCATAGCTACATAGAGATCGAGCTTGGAGGCCAGTCTAGCAGGTGATTTGATCGGGCGCCCACGGAGGCTGCGAAGGGGAATCGGTTCTACTTGAAACGGGGACGATCATCCCAATGGTCACTCATATGGTACTATATGTAGGAGATATTCTGAAAGATCTCATAAGGAGAAGGGAACGACCCCCTTCGATCCTGCCTGCAAAATTGGGGAAGATAGATAAAGGGGAGCTGGCTTGACCAATAGGTACTTCTTCGCTCTAATCTAAATGGAGATAGGGCTTGATGAATCGAGGAGATGGAAACTTCCAAGCAACTTTATGGCGATTTGCAAAGATCGACTCCTACTGTGCCCAACAGCGCTTAAAAACAAGCAAACATTTAACATCTTTTTCAGAGAGGGTGACCGGTTTAATCCCTTCATCGGGAATATATATGAGCTCTCCGATTAGCAGACTCTGAAGAATGAGAAGGAACCACGGCTGCTGCTTCTTTAAATAAAAAAGTTTTGGATCATCAATATCGTTCTTGATGCTAAAATCTCCCTCTATAGGTGTCGAGGGGCTTTACGGCTTCTTCATTCCTAGCCGAACGTTTAGTATAGTATTTGACCCAGCCTAGTTCTGGAATCGGAATGTTTTATAGATATGCTTTCAAAAAAGCAAGGAGTTCACAAGCTATTGATCTACTATATAAGCAGAAAGGGGTGATTAAAAAGCAGCTCGAGACCTCATGGACATAGAGCCTTCCTCTCCCGTTGCTGTTCGGGCTCGGCCGTTAAAGGACGTACCCAAATAGAGCCGTTTAGGCGATGGAATCCTTTATCATGTTTGCCTATCTGACATGACTAACGTTGGTTTTTCTTTCTCAAATAGGGCCACTGGATGCGTTTGGGGATAGGAGGAGATTGACCACTAGGGGGTTCACATGACATGATCTGGAACGGGTGACTCCACTAGCAAGGGAACGGCGGATTCATAATCCACTCTCGCTAATTAGACAAACGGGAATCGAACCCAATTACGAGAGCCTACTATCTCTGTCCTCAACAGTCGCTTCTTTTCTTGCTATCCTTGAGTAAAGGGATAATTATGCTTATACTTTCTTTGGTCTTGAACTCGCTCCCCGCTTGAGAATGAATGTTGGAAACTCTTCGATGACATGTTCCTTTGAGTGCACGATTCCTTAGCTGTGCCTGTTTGGTACCGAGCTCTTTGATGGCCTTTCTTTATCCGTTCACGCTAAAAGGTAGTGAGTGGAGTCAGGCACAAAGCGATCCTCAGCAGCCGAAAGAAGCCTTGTTCGATCTCCTGTTGAAGTGGTGACTCACCTGCAACATAAGTTTTGCAAACCTAGGTTAATTCAACCTTCCACTGGACGAAGGCAAAAAAAAAGAGATAGAATACGACGGTTTTTCAGGCGTATAGAGAATGACACGATCATCTAGCCTTGGCCCTCTCATCATCTGATTCCCGAAAGGCAGAACTGAAGAACGTTTGGGACTGGGCACGACCCCTCTTCTTTCTTTAGACTATCGTTTTTTGTTTTCTGGATGTGGATTGAGCATTTTGTTGAGTATTGTTTTTGCGCTTGTTAACCTTCTTCTTTTTGACCGGACAACTGGATGCGCGAATCTTGCTCTACCACCCCTTTCTTTAAAAAGAAAGAACTCTAGTGAATGACTAAGAGGAAGTGCCTCTGTGGTTGTCAACGAGAAGTAGCTCGGAGGGTACGATCAGGGGAATATTATCTTTCCTAATGTCTAATGAAGTCCCGCTGTGAGTGTGATTCAAAGAGATGGCAGTGCTCTCTCAATCGTCCGAGGAAGATTAAAAAACCGAGTAACGAGTTCGCGCTTCTGTCAACGAGAAGTAGCTCGTAGAGAGGGGTCTTTCTATAGATCCTTATGTCTTATGAAGTTCTCTCTCCCGTAGTTAGTGTGAGAAGGCTTCAGTCTAGCTTCTAGGTGGTAGAGCCATCAAGGAGCTTCCCTGTGCTTCGTAAATCAATAGGATCCTCCTCGTGGGATAGCCTTCAATCAAACAAGTTTAATCCTATCCCTTACCTTAGTGAGACAGAGAGAGCTTATTCTTAGAATCTGGGGTGGTCGTAGATCAGAAGAGATGGCTAAAGGAAGCTAATTCATGCTAGTACGGATTCTTAAGTAAGCAATATAATAAACACAATAATGCCTAAGCAATGGAGTTGTAATTCTTAAGTATGCTCTTTCAAGCGAGTTGTCAGGTAAGTCAGGTAAGAAGTCAGGCTAGCTCATTCCAAGCAAGAGAGGCAGGCAAGAAAGGAAGCATAGCATGCAAGGCACTTCTCGCTCTTTAATAATGCTAGTGGTTCTGCTCCGGTAGGCAAGATATAAGAAAAGCTAACAATGAAAGCTCTAAGCAAGGCAAGGAAGCTTCTCTACTAAGCACTTCACTCTAGTTGTTATGATTATGCTAATGAAAGCAAGGTAGCTTAGCTTGCTTACTCTCCCTGACCTCTTGCTGGAAGCATCGGAATCAAAAGATTGAGAAGGAGGTGGAGTATGCAAGCAACCTTTGCTTTGGATCCGGAGATTGAGATGATGCCTAATGGCTCTAGTCAGCTGCTTCTTACCCTCCAGTTCCCCACCCCCCGAGTCCTTTTGATGGATGCTTTGTAGCTTACCTTCGAAAGATGTTCTATTGGGTCACCTCCTTCCATTGGGAGAGAGATCAGGAGAGCTGGGTTTGGTAGTTCCCGTTAGCTGGCAAGGATACGAATACAGGTAAAGTAATTGGTTTATTGGACTTTGAATGCTGCCTGGCAGCGGAGCGGCTGGAAGAGAAAGAAAAGGAGGTGGAGCTGGGCCAGCAGAGGCACTTGAGAATGAGATGTTTGGTTCTTATCCGGGGTCATTGGATAGGGTGAAAGGCTAGCTTCTGAATCACAGGTTCCTGGTTCAGATGCCGCAAATCCGGTGTGTTGTCTCCTTGAACAGAGAGTAAGAAAGCAGAAATTCCTTCCTCCCTCATTCACGGACACTAAGCAGGGGCGGGCTTTCAAAGTAGTAGCGCTAGCGGCGCAGAAGGAGCTTGACACCATTGAATCAAGTTTGAAAGACTACGTATGAAAGAAGAATCCCCAGAGGGAGTGAACGGAGCTGCGCGAAGTGAGAACTAGAGCTTTAGGTTAACGTCACAGAGCCGGTAGGAACGGCACGTGCTGTATGAAACAATATGGCTCACTTAGGCCCGACGCCAGGACGCTTGTACTAGGATAGCCTATAAGACTTGTGGAGATAATATTAATATAAACCATGGGCCCGGCTAACAAAGGTACTAGAACCTTCTAGCTGATGGTAAAATCTTGGTCTCTGCCTATCGCCGGGACGTGTGATGCGGAGGCTTCCGTCCCCAAGGACGGACTGGGAAGTTATTCCCCTTCAACTTGACCAGCTTAATCACCTAAAGCCTATGAATGAATCTCAACCGTATCCACGTCACATTCAAGGTCGATTAATTGGCTTATTTGAATGCTGAAAAACCGCCTTTTCGATGCTTTTAGTATGGTGACACTAAACTGAAGCGTTCATAAAACGAATAATTGATCCAGCGTAGATTTGAGTTTCAGCGTAAGCCCTAGTTACTAACTTTCCTCCCTTTCCTTACCTAGGGCAGGCTTTCCATCTTAATACTAGAAAGAGACTTTCAGCTTTCACTCTTAATGAATGCAGTAACGGGTGGTTTCCTAAGGGTTTTCCTTACCCTGCTATCGATTCAATTCGTGCCAGCTACGCTTCCTCTTCTAGAACAGTGACAGCCTAGTCTGATTCCCCCTTCCGAAAGTGCCACACATGCCTACTTACTTAGGTCAATCAGTTCCTTCCGTCGCCTTCCCCAGTAGCCCCTTTTGCCCTGTCCTCTTCTATTCCTATTCAACTTGGAATTTATTAAAGTAAGACACTAAAGCATTCAAGCAGGTAAGACAGTGACGAACTCGTCCATTAACTATGCCAGTTGCTTTCAAACAGAGGGCATATTAGAGTAGAGCACCCGCTCATTCTCTTCCTTAGCACAAGCACTAAGCGATAATAATTGTTTTATTTACTTATTTTTGAGAACAACTAAGCGATAATAATTCCTTTATTTACTTATTAAAGTAGTTACCGGAATGCTCATTTTTTGTCCATAAGTTCTCCTCGCCGTAATTCTCTCTGGAAGTCGCCCCTACAACCCCTTGACTCCTGCGGGCTACGTTCGAACTAAACGAGAGTAAGTAACCCCGAGAGAACGGACTGACTACTAGGAGGGGGAAGGACCTGCGCCTAGCTAACGGAGTTCACGAGGAACCGACTTCAGTTAGTGAAGCGAGGCCTCAAACATCAAACCATATCTTACTGAATAATCTGACTGAACCGAGTGAGGTATAGACAGATTATATTATATCACAGCTTGTGTTGTGGCGAGACGAAGGCTTGCTTACCGGACAAGAAGGATTAGACTTTAGACCCACTAATGGACTATAGCGAACGGAGAGAAACAAACCTAAGTCACTACTGTATTGCGAACCATAAGGAACAAACGCACTACCAGTGACTGGCTAAAAGATAGAACACTCTTTCCTATTCCTACTCCAGGCAAGTAGTACGGATACGGACTATAACTCCAGCCTACTGCTCCATACAGAGTACGGATTCAGGGATTTCAAACACTCTAATGGACTATAACGAGCTGAGTAGTGTAGTACTAAAGCCCTGAGTGACTCTTGGCTGCCCTCAGTGATAGACGCAATTACTTTGATTACTCTATTCCTACGAAACGCGCCAATAAAGAGTGGGGGAAGGGACGGATTTGAGACTACCGATGTCTGACGTGCTGATACATAGAGCAGCCGGGTAGTGGATTTTTTAGAAAGAGTGTTTCCTCCTTTTATTAGAGTATAGGTGTTTCCCTCTTCTCTTCTCCGTGTGTATTGAATGATGGAATCAACTACGAGACCGATTGGATAGTGGATTCCGGTTGCTCACATCACTGGTGATATGAGTAAGTTCCTAAGGCTACAAAAGTACAAAGGTAACGATGCAGTTGTCACGGCGGACAACACTGTACATCCAGTGGAGCATGTGGGTGACCTGCCCATTTCGCCCATGAAAGGAGGATCAAAAGTCTTGGAGAACGTTTACCACGTTCCGGGAATGAAGAAAAACTTGGTATCGGTTCCTCAGATTACAGCAGCTGGGCACTATGTGCTTTTCGGTCCAGAGGATGTCAAAGTATTGGCGAACGCAGATGTTCGTGGAGACATCCTAATGGAAGGCAGAAAGGTGAAGAAGCAAGAATGAATCTATTAATCTATTAAAGCTGTCTTTGATTGATCTTCGAAGCTCTCCTAAGGAACTACTACTCAAATGAAAGAAAGAGTCCCACCTACGAGTTTTTGCCTTACTCAGCGGAACCAGGACTACCCCTTTCATGCAGAATCTGTGAATGCGCTTACCTTGACTAACCTACCCGCCTAGATAAAGGAAGGATACCGAATGCTTATCTTCATAAACATCATAGAAGAAGTCTAACTAGAGTCATTATTAGGAGGAACCTTATTGGATTGATAATGAAAACCAGACTAGAGACGAGGAACTTGCACCGAAGAACAACAATACGGTCTACCGGACTGAGACCGACAGACTGCTATCAAGCGGGAGAGAAGGTTGCTCCAGATGAGAGTTGGTCGTGTATATTGCTTTCTCGCCTAACTACAGGTAAGATTCACTACCTCTTCTATCAATATAGCTAGTATAAAGCCTATTCCTTTCCGAAACTGTACGGTACGATTACGATGGTGGATTACTTATTCCGATCTACATCTCCTCGTGCTCGCCTCTGCCTTGCCTGCGGATGATGCCTTTCACCACTTCTTCCTACTCATATTCAATATTCTTTTTTGGCTCGAACTTTATTTTGAGCCGAGACTGTCTTTGTTGAGCTCTACGCCTTTGCCTTTGCCCACGAATTGCGCCTAGAACAGGGGATAAAAGAACATAATTACATTATCCCTTCGACGACTGAGCCGGGGCTTGCCCCTTTCATTTCACATGGAATTGATCGCCTATTTAAAGTAATATTCCATATTACCCTCGCTGACAACGTACCTATCTTAGAAATTCCTCCTATATTTACTGGATCTTGGGTAACTTAGACTGAGATTGGAACTTGATTTGATCATTCGCTCCTCATTCTTAACGAGATGAGCTCATTCATTCCTTGCGCTTAGTTACCTTCATTCATTCCTCCACGGAGAGAGGCTCTATGAAAGAAGAGAATACGGAGCAACCTTCGCCTGAGACGGGGCTTCCTTAGAGTGGACAGAGACTGTGATCCTAGCTTTCTGACTGGGCAAGCAGCTCCTACCGAATTTGCTCCTAGACTGCTTTCAAGGTTCACGTTCACTACGGACAGCAGGGACGGAAACTCCTACTGGCGTTCCTCGTTACTTGACTGACCCACAATCCATTAAATAAGTTCAGTTCAACCTGAGATTCCATTTCTACAGAACGGAGAAAGGGGAGAGCGGGGAAGTTGTTGAGTAAGTCAGTTCAGTGTTCAAGCGGATTGGCAGTCAAGTAAGGATAAGATCTATCTCAAGTAGGAAAGGAGTGAAAGTCAAGGCCCTGGAATTCAGTTCCGTAGGGAAATCAAGATAGGTGGTTTGCTCACCCGTAAAAACGAGGCGCTAAGAAAGAAGAAGTTAAGTCTACGCTAGGAACGAGTTCCGGGCTAAGGACGAAGCAAGTGCTTTAACCCTCCTATTGATTCTTTCTGGTAAATCCCTCTTCGCCTCGAGTCTGGTAGTACTAAAAAAGGTTTGCTGCTCTTCTTCTTTCTGAAAGATAGCTATTCTTCGCCTCTCGAAAGAGGCTACGTACCTGTTAAACGATAAGCGCTACGCTTTTCCCTAGGGCTTTTACTTCTTGTCTACAGCAGTTCAAGTACGAGAAAATGAATTCCTCTAGCTAAGTTCCCTGTCGAGAGGGAAGAAAGGAGAATTTACTTCGGGGCTTAAGGTAGTCCAGTCACCCTCAGGTCATAATAGAGTCTAGTATGACATCGGTAGGAAGATAATGCAGCTAAGCCGAGACTTGCTTCTGAGGCATTTCAGACTTTACTTGCTGTTGCCGATATGATCTTTTCTCTTGTTTCAGAAGTGGAGTTTGCTGCTATCGTAGATAAGAGTGACGGAATTGATAGAGCGAAATCCACCCGGAAAGAAGAACTGCAGCTCGATTTGAGATGAAATCTGGCAATAGCTCTAGGGCTGGTTCTGCACCAGATAAGAGAGTTGGGATTGAGCTTTTACTAAAGGACCTATTATTGTTATTGTCAATTCCCAGTCTTAAGACGATTATCCCGGATTCACCGACATTAGCTTCCGAACAAGCTCATGCCATCTCGTGAGTAATAGAAATCCTTTTCCTTCGTTGTTGCATCGGAATGCTAGTGCAATAAAATAAGACTTTATGAAGGCTGTGAGGGAGCTGCTTTGAGAGAAATTATGCCTATTTAATTCATTTTCTTCGATAGCATCCGATTACTGAACACCTTCAAAATCCGACGGCACACTGAAACAACTCAAGCGAAAGAAGCCCGCATACCCACTCTTCTCTCTCCCCCCTTGCCTTGGGCTTGGGGGCCTCGTTGTCGCCTTTGGCTTCAACTACTTTTGCTTCAGGGAACAGATAGCTTGCTGCCCAAGCTTACCTCCCAAAAAACAAGCCATATAGAGTGAGCTACCCGAGTGGAAAAGGTAAGAAAAGTCTTGGCTACGGAGGGAAGTAAGCAAGAAGTTCTGGTTGCGGGCTAACGTAACGGCTTTCAATCGTGTAGTTCAGTCTGGGCGTAAGGCCTATCTATAGTCCGGTCGGAAAGGCATCAGTTGTTGGGCTAGTAAGGCTCTTTCTTTCGCGGGCAGGTTACAGTTAGTTAACTCTATCCTTTTCGCCATCCTGGTCTTCTCTTTTATTCCTTCCTCAAGGAGTAATCCAGCGGGTTTAGCATATTCTCCATGCCTTTCTCTAGAAGTGATCTTGACCATAGAAGGGCCAAGGTTGCTTGGGCTACGGTCTGTCTTTCTAGATTGCCTAGGAATCTCCAAAATGGAATCTTTGAATCATGCAGCTTTGCTCAAGCACATATGGCACCTCCGCTCAGATGGGGATCATGGTCTCCCCTCCGGATCTTTGTTGTCCTCCTCAACCAACATATTGATATACTAAGGACTGGCGAATTCACACTTCTTCAAGTTCAGCCCCGTGCTTCAAGGCAGGCATCCGAAACAGATCTGGGACTTTGCACATGCTCTTACCATGTCCCACTGAAACCCGGGATGTTGAGGATACCAATACAGAGTGAGAACAGTATGGTAACCTACATAACTCATCAGCCTCATGGATGGACACGATCCCTTACCCTGTGCTATAAGTCGCGCCTTAGCCTATCTTGAGAAGGAAGAAATAGTTAGGTTGGACGGCCGAGGTACCTTACTTCCCAACTGAAGGAGATGTCTAAATGTCATTAGATACGGAATTGGAAGATAGAAAGGATGGTTCGGTCCCCCCATAAAAATCGCCTTAGCATTTAGCATCTCTATCTTCATTCCTTCCCATAGGCATTAGCCTCAGAATCTCCATCTGATCTGAATCCCATTCACATCGTGTGAAGCCAAATCTGAAGTTTGATTCAGAGCTAGTTTCAAACTATAGGGTAGGGGCTCTTCCCGCGCTATTGCGTACGTACTTAGCTTAGCTAGTTTAGGGCTTCTATCGCGCTATTATAGCTAATTTTAGGCTAAAAACACGGGGTTTTAAAGCTAGAGACGTTCAATTCATGCTTTTTTATGATAGCTATTTAATCTTGTTAGTTAATCCATGCCATGGTCGCCCCCGTCACAAAGTTGCTAATGGCTTTCGGTACGCCGTGCGCACGAAAGGATCTCCACTGGTGTAGGGTTCTCGTCCCACAGACCCCATTTCGGTGCCATTGCAGTGGGCTCACTGGGCCCTCCAGTTTTTCCGATCGCTCTTCTTGCGCGCGAAGTACAGCAAGCTATAGCCACTTTGCTTCCAAGCGCGGATCGCTAATCAAGTTGAGAGATCGGTCCTGACGTCGAACAGGTTGCCTCCCTAGGCGCGTCGGTGCGCGCGAAGGTTTTGTGGGCCCTTGATCCGATCCCTCTCTTGACTCGCAAGACGCGCTTTACTCACCATAGAATATAGAATAGATCGAGGAAGCAACCATTGCCTGCTTGTCAGGCCAGATTCCATCCGATCTTGTTTGACTGCTTATATACATAATTAGTTAACCCTTCCAAATAGCCCAGAAAATGACAGCCATCAAAAGGCCTAAGCACATATAGCCTCGGCCTGTCCAAATGATGTTCAGCGGTCTCTACCCAAGTAGCTGTGGCCCATGATCCAAAGGACCCGCAACCAGTCAATCATGCTATCCTTACCTTCCAACCAATCGGCCAATCACGCTATCCTTACCTTTCAACCAACCCCTTCGATTCCGCTTCTGCAGCAGTATATAATCTCGGTCCCTTACCTTGATGCCTACAGCTCAATTTGTTTTCCAGTGATGGCAAGAATCCGCGAAATACTTCTTTTTATTTTTCTTCTTCTTGTGTTGTTTCTGAATGGCATCATAGCTACACGAGGGAAAGCGATGCTGCCCACTCTGCCGCAAAAGGGGGCCGCTTTCTTCCCCCCAAAAATGCCAGTTCCACCATCAGGGCCCAGCAAGCAGCATAATTGTGTTCCGAGGCTGCGTTTCATTCCAGCAACAGTAGTATATGGTTCAAAACGCCTTGTTCCATCCGGCGCGAATCCCCTCCATCACTAGTATAGTGGAGGTGTTATTTGTATTGCAATAATGAATAAATGTACGAACACAAATAATGAGCAGACCAGCCCACTTTTATATGTGGGTTCATTTCATAATGTATTTTTGTTTTGAATAAAGAAGCGCGCTCCTGTTAGTGTAACGTAGGTGTCTTTCTCGGTTGATGGATGGGATAAATGCCTATATCGCTTTGTAATGTTATTGTCATGTTGATGCTATATTAAAGAATATAATCTAAAAAAGTTGCTCAAGACTTAGTCCCATTCTTTATAATTGTCTTTCTCGTACTGTGTAAACGAACTTCAAGTCTTAATTGTGTACTCAACAGGAAGCGTCACAGCCTAGGTTTGGGCCACCCCCGATGTCGATCTGCAGTAATAGTTTTCGAAAGTCGTTTTCCGAGGTAGGTTCTATTTTAACCTAGAGCGATTTGCCTGCTTCTTTCTAGGCTATAGTTTACCTGTATCATGCAAATGTCCAACACTTAGGTGCTTTCTAAGATCATCCTATATGAAAGATGTATGACATGTGTGGATAATGAATGACTTGCATGGTATGCAATCTGA